TTATCCACCTATTGAAATAGATTCAACAGCAGCTAGATCCAGAGGAAAGTTATGAGCATTACGTTCGTGCATAACTTCCATACCTAGGTTAGCACGATTAATGATATCGGCCCAAGTGTTAATTACACGACCTTGACTGTCAACTACAGATTGGTTGAAATTGAATCCATTTAGGTTGAAAGCCATAGTGCTTATGCCTAGAGCGGTAAACCAGATACCTGCTACGGGCCAAGCAGCTAAGAAGAAATGTAAAGAACGGGAGTTGTTGAAACTAGCATACTGGAAGATCAATCGGCCGAAATAACCGTGAGCAGCCACAATATTGTAGGTTTCTTCCTCCTGACCAAATTTGTAACCTGCATTTGCGGACTGATTCTCAGTAGTTTCCCTGATCAAACTAGAAGTTACCAAAGAACCATGCATAGCACTGAATAGAGAGCCGCCGAATACACCAGCTACACCCAACATGTGGAATGGATGCATAAGGATATTGTGCTCAGCCTGGAATACAATCATGAAATTGAAAGTACCAGAGATTCCTAGAGGCATACCGTCAGAGAAGCTTCCTTGACCAATAGGGTAGATCAAGAAAACGGCACTAGCAGCTGCAACAGGAGCTGAGTATGCAACAGCAATCCAAGGACGCATACCTAGACGGAAGCTAAGCTCCCACTCACGACCCATATAGCAAGCTACACCAAGTAGGAAGTGTAGAACGATTAGCTCGTAAGGACCCCCGTTGTATAGCCATTCATCGACGGAAGCTGCTTCCCAGATGGGATAGAAGTGCAAACCGATAGCTGCAGAGGTAGGAATAATGGCACCGGAGATAATATTGTTTCCATAAAGAAGAGAACCGGAAACGGGCTCACGAATACCATCAATATCTACCGGAGGAGCTGCGATGAAAGCAATAATGAATACAGAGGTTGCGGTCAATAGGGTAGGGATCATCAAAACACCGAACCATCCAATGTAAAGACGGTTTTCGGTGCTAGTGATCCAGTCGCAGAAGCGACCCCATAAATTTGCGCTTTCGCGTCTTTCTATAATTGCGGTCATGGTCAGAACTTCGTTTATAAAATCATCAGAGGCTCCCAAGCATAAGGCTTGTTATTTGACAGTATAATATGATCCATGTATCAATGTCAACTAATATCCGGGATAGAATATAGTATTTGAGATAGACTCTCTATTTTTTCGCATATATTACACACTCTATAGATCTTTCTGTGGTTAGATACTCCATCAAATTCTTCCATTCCTGTAACCAGGAATGGAAGATCCGTTGTAATGAGAACGGATAGGCAGTGGAGATAAAAATTTTGTTGTTCGCTATAACGAAGTGCAATGCGATTCTGGAACCGAATTCTGAATAAATTAATATGAGTGGGATATTAATTCTTCATCACCTTTCCGGAGAACCCATAGTGCGATAGTTCGTTACCTGTGAATAGGAACAAATAGGAAAAGGAACTTGATTGGATCCAGAACCAGAATAAGTGGACAGAGGTCCCTATCATAAATTTGATCCGGGTTGCCCGGGACTCGAACCCGGAGCTCGTCGGATGGAGTGGATTATCTGCTCCTTCAGTATCAGTAAGAGCGAGAAATCTCTCCCCAAACCGTGCTTGCAATTCTCATCGCACACGGCTTTCCCCATGTAATGTATCTATTTCCTAATCATTTTAGTTCTCGGATGGCAAAATAAAAATGATTCTGAATCGAGGCAATGACTCAAAGAGCATTTCATTGGTCAAATAAGTTTTCTATTTTCAGATCCTGTATCTTTTGCCAGGAATGGGCTAGGGGATTTATCTGGGGAATATCTGAATGCCAAATTCGTTCTCTCTGTGAACGGGCCGCCGCTTTTGATGAAAAAGGCGGAGAATCCAATTCTCGTTCTTTTGAAAACGATTTTTTAAAGAGTTCTGGACCTAATTCCTTCCGAACTACACGTATCGTACTTTTATGTTTACAGGCTAAAGTTTTAGCACATGATAATGAAAGTATATACTTTATACGATATAAACCATCTCGACCAAAGGATCCACTGTAGTAATGAAAAAGATTTCTCCAAATTCGATCGAATCGATCCAGGATATCATCATCTGTTAGACTGGTCCAAGACAATTTACTAATTGGCCGCCCTGATATATCACAGAATTTTTCTCTAGACAATAATCCAATTATTGGTACAATCGGAACTATTGGATCAAATTCATCGGTAATAAGATCGGCAATGAATAACTCATCTAGCATTTTAGTCTTGACCAAAAGAGGTTTCATCCGAAACCTCAGAAAATAACCTAAAGAAGAAGAACAATTCTTGGATAATTGATGAGAACATACCCTATATGGTTCGTTCCAAAGATGGAAATAACATTGCCGAAAAATTGGAAGATAATATCTATATTTTTTCACTAGGAGATTAGTACCCTTTATAGCTATAATAGATCTTTCTCCATATCTAACATAGTGAATGTTAGGATCCTTCAACGACCAGATACTTTGAAATGAATTTCGACGAGAAAATAGAAAAATATTTTTTATTTTTCGATGAAAATGAGTTCGCTGAGGGAAAGACCCATGAGATAACGATCGTGAATGAGAGGATCGTTTAAGAAGGGAAACTAAAATGGATTCGCATTCATAGACATAATTATTCCACAGGAACAGGAAGAATCTCGTATTTACTTTCGGGACGACAATAATCGATCTTTGTAAACTCTCTGAACTATTTCGATATTCATAGAGAATAGATCGTAATGGGTGCAAGGAGGGAGCATCTCCGATCCAGCGACGAAAGGTTCGAACCAAAATTTCTGGATGAATAGAATAGGGTATTCGTGTATCTGATACATAATTTGAATGCGGGAATTTATCCTCCAAGAAGGGAAATATTGAATGGATCGACCGGAAACTCTTCCATTCATTCATCCCTTCCACAGAATATTTTGACCGTATAGAGAACGGAACTTCCAGGACCAATGTCAGTCCTTCTAGTACCGATTCAGAATAGGAACTCTTCTTGCGATCAACTAATGGATTTGGATCACAATTCACGAATAAAACAATTGAATGATTCTGTTGACGTATTTGACCAATCAAACGTTTTACAGTTAGGAAACTGAACTGATCATTGGAACTTAAATGTTCCATCGGTTCGGAGGAACTCGATCCATCCAAATAATGATCATGAGAAATTGCGTAAAGATCTTCCTGAAAAAAGAGTGGATATAAAAAGCATTGTTGCCAAGAGCTATCTTCCTTTCCGTATCTATGGAACTCATCCATTTTCAAACCTCAGTTATGGCCCTCGTTCATGAGAATAACCTCTTAAATTCTGAGATAATACAATACATGGTGCGATCTAGTCGGGACAAGATAGGAAAAAGATAGATGATATAAAGATTCTATCTTCTATTCAGCAGATTTACTACCCAAGGATCTCGTTCGTCATGAGGAAGAACGAAAATCTTTTATCCTGGCAACCGATCGCTCTCCTGACTCATGGAATAAATAAACCTGGTCAGTACACTATTTATCTTACACATCTGTACTCGAGTACTTAGGACTCATTGTGAGTGTATAAATCCCTGATCTACTCAGGGAAAACCTCCCGATATCGGGTACTAAAATGCTCTTAACTTCTGATCAGTAAAGGGAATTCCTCGCTCGTTTAATTGGAACGAGGAACAGAAGCTCGTTTCTCTGGGTCTACTTATGATTCAAGTCATATAGCTTTCTCCATTGACTCATTCGACTTAACCGCGAATTGATTCGATCCTATTCACAATTATCACATTTGATCCGAAAGGATGATCATATTATACATCCACCTAGGTATATAATAGACATTTCCCACCCATTTGATTCCTTGAATTAGATCCGGTCCTGATCGAATAATATCAGGTATCCTAAAAATCATATCAGGTATCATAAAGATCATATGTTGGAACGACATGCTGTTTTTTCCGTTAATTCTACTTCGAGGATCAGTCGTAGTCTTCCAAACTTTACCGATGGTATCGACGAGTTTTCTACTTCATTCAAATGTGTAAAAGACCTTAGTCGCACTTAAAAGCCGAGTACTCTACCATTGAGTTAGCAACCCATATTTCAAATAGATATTGAGGATATATATACGATCGAAGTGGAATGCGAGGTTACTCAATATGAACCGGTAAATAGAATCTTACCAATCGTTGTTGTTAAATAACAACGGGAGGGATCAAAAACCTATGTGAATGACCAAATAATTCACTCATCAGTTCATATATGTATATGAATAATTTCGATCCACCATTCCAGAATAAAGTAATCTAGGTTATGAATAAATGATCCGTCGACAGAATTATCATGATTGGATAGGATCACTGATAAATGATGAACCTAAGATATCTATTTCTATTGTGAATGGACGAATTATATCGACACAATACACTATTGTCAATCCAGAATAAAAGATAAATGAATTGTTGGATTGGCACTGTATTGGGACGAGATGTTAGACGCATCGAGAGAAAATCCTAGGCTTATGTGTAACAGCCTTGATAGAACGATTCAAATATTCGTCATCTTTGTATGGAATCACGTGGAAACAAACGAGAGTGACTTGGAGAGTATATACTAAAATAAGAATAATGTTGAGTCAAGGGTATTTGATCCGAATATGAAATGTTGGATGTCATAATCCATATCCACGAAACCGATTATGTAAAGTCGCACGTTGCTTTCTACCACATCGTTTCAGACGATGTTTTTAAGATCTCGAATCATGATTGATACGTGATTATGAATAGTCATTAACTCAATTGATATGAGAGGAATAGGTATCGAATTGGATCCACTCTTTTTGTATAGAATACACTCAATGTAATAAATGAATTGATATTGATCAGGTACTTAACTTAATGCTTCTTTAGCTGCGTGCATTACCTCGACAGTAACGTTCAAAATGCCCTTTCGTCGTGCAAATTTTTCTGTGTTTCTCTTTACTTCGTCCCTGACAAAACGGGGGATTTTATTCAATTCTAGTCGACTTTCAGGATTCCAAATTGGACTCATATCCGTGGATAATGATTTAGTCGTTATTTCCTTCGTATCATGACCACAAAAAATCTCTAGAAGATGATCCTCCATACCCAGAGCGAATGAGTTATAAACTGGATCAGCTATTTGATTAGTACCTTCGTAACCCAGGAAGGGTCGATATCCCAAGGAAAAATTTTGGATATGAGCTGGTGCGGAAATAACTCCACAGGGAATCTCAAGACGTTTACCAATATGACGTTCCATTTGAGTACCAAATATTGCAGAGGGTTCCACGCGAGCGATAATATCTCCTACTTCAGCATGATCATCTGTGATGATTATCTCATCACAAAAATCTTTAATTTGCTCTTTGAACCATTCTGCATCATGTTTACAATAAGTACCTGTACAACTCACACGAATTCCCATCTCTCTAGCAAGTATCTTAGTGATTGAAGCAGCATGAGTTGCATCACCAAAAACGACTGTTTCTTTCCCCGTAAAATTCTGACAATCGATAGATCTTGAGAACCAAGCAGCTTGGGAAACGAATCGAGTTTGTCCATCGATATAGGATTCGTAATCAACCCTTTTGCTTGATAAAATAGGAGCCGCCAAGGTATCAATATATTTCTTTATCTGTCGAATGCACTCGGCCATATCTACAGCTCCCATAGGAGTTGTAGATACATAAGGCATCCCAAATTCTTTATTCAAATACATTGCTGTCATTAAGCCCACTTCACGATAAGGAATTAAATTGAACCGAGCTTTTGGTAAATTTTTTGAATCCTCTACAGATCCTCCTTCAGGAATTATTTGATTAATTCTGATGTCCAGATCTTTTAATAAACGTCTCAACTCACGACAATCGTGTCGATTATGAAAGCCCAAAGTAAGAATCCCAATTATATTTACAGAAGGTGCATCTGTTACGAATTGATCCAATGTTTCTTGTCTATAGGATTTCTCCAAATAATATCGAACCACCTGTTCCAAAGTTCTATCCGCTGCCTGAATTTCATTCACTTGATAATGATCCACATCCGCAAAAATGACGTTGCAATCGGAGATTATGGATGCTCTATCCACAAAGTTTTTTAAATCCTCTTGCAAGATACTAGAGGTACATGTAGGTGTCAATATGATCAGATCGGGACCTTCCTCCTTATCTTTTCGAAGAATATTATCCACAACTCTTTTTCGAGATCCACGTGCTAGTACGTGACGATCTACTATACTAGCAGTTGCAGGAGTAAAATTTCTTTCCCGTTCTAACATAGAGCGCATTACATTAAAATAATCATCTCCTAGAGGAGCATGCATAATGGCATGGACATTTTTGAATGAACTAGCTACTCGTAGAGTTCCAATATGAGCAGGACCAGCATACATCCAATGGGCTAATTTCATAAATTGAACCTTATCTCAAATTGATCCGTATTCCCATCTTGCACCACAGAGATATCCCTTTATCCCTTCCCTATTGTAATCACATTCCCTTCTGATAAGTATGGTGAAATTATGATAAAAAGTAGAACGAAATTTTGGATTTATCTTTACGAAAGAAAAAAAGGAAGAGGGAGAGAACAGAAAACAGGAACCAATGAAATAAGTCTGGGACGGAAGGATTCGAACCTCCGAATAACAGGATCAAAACCTGCTGCCTTACCGCTTGGCCACGCCCCATTCCCATCCTATTTCCCTATTCATATGCTAATGAATACTTATATTCAATTTTTTGTCAACTCATTAGGATCCAAGATTCATTAGATAAGATCCTAATTGGGCTGGAAAATTTTGTGGATATTTTGATAAAATAGGTTATTGATGGAATTGGACATAATAGGAAAAACAGAAAAAGGGACAAGAATATCCATTCATTGATCATTTTCTATTAGATTGGGTAAAATATTGTATGTATGAAAGAATCATCCCTTCCAACCCCAAGTCCGGTCAAACTTGCCGAAGAGCTTCTCGATCGATTTGATCAATCAAAGACTTTTCTGGCTTTACCCCCCCTAATTTTTTTTTGGAGAAGAAAAATGCCAGTTATGCTCAATATTTTTCTAGATGATGCCTTTATCTATTCAAATAATATCTTTTTTGGAAAATTACCTGAGGCTTATGCGATTTCCGATCCAATTGTCGATGTAATGCCAATTATTCCTGTTCTCTCTTTTCTCTTAGCCTTTGTTTGGCAAGCTGCTGTAAGTTTTCGATAAAAAGTATCCCCTTTTTTCCTTTTGAAAGTTTTAAGATCGCTGTCATTGATCCAATTTTTGTATAACTCTTTACATTTTTTGTGACAGAAGTTCTATCCTTGCTCCACCCGATGATACCAGATCCAGATACCTTATCTGCTCCCGACTAAAAACTTTTCCACTCACCTTCATCAATTCCTTTCCTTTCAATCCCATCGCTCACTTCGGATCGGGCTATTTGTTCACGTATTGATACGAATGATATATTTTCATAAAGATTCGATAAATATCTGGTTGATCCAAAAAAGAAGAAGGGAAAAAAGACCATTTTGAAAACAAAGAGATAAATTATCTCCTTCTTTCAATTTGATTTTCACACGTGATCCGGAGAAATAATTTCGTGATTTTTATGAATCATACTATTGTTTGGTATTCAAGTATTCATATATTATACAAAGATTGATGATTTATTCTGTTGTACTTATAATTAGGATCCCGGAGATTACGTAATGCTTACTCTTAAGCTGTTCGTTTACACAGTAGTGATATTTTTCATTTCTCTTTTTATCTTTGGATTTCTATCGAACGATCCAGGACGTAATCCCGGACGTAAAGAATAGTGAAAAAAAGTATCTAGGTTAATGAGTCTTTTCCGTTCCGTAGAAAGATTCGGAGTTATCCGCAATAGTGACCGAACGGAGAGAGAGGGATTCGAACCCTCGGTACGGATAATCCGTACTACGGATTAGCAATCCGCCGCTTTGGTCCGCTCAGCCATCTCTCCAAGATGGAAAAGTTCTTGTTTAACAAAATGAATGGTGGAGTAAAGGTGTATACCATAGCATGTACGGATTGTATCGACAATATAACGAATATTGCAATTATTCAGTTAGAAAAAACGAATCTGGCGAATCGTATTTTTCATTTCGTTTCAAAAAATTTTGCCTTTTTTCTGACCTGCCTGGCCTGGCCTTAACAAACCACCCTTGTCCTTTCAATTTTTTTTTTCTATGTTTCTTTCTTTGGCTCTCTAGTCCTTTTATATGGTATGATATTGTTCATAGTTACTGAGGGCTATTCCTGACGAAGTTACACAGATGGGGAAGAAGAAGAAAAATGGAGCGGCAGATGAAGAAGAGAAAATAGAAGAGAAGAAAAGTGATTGATCTCGACAACATTTTATTCATACATCCATCAAGTCGATGGGATCATAGAGGTGAAAGAAACCCAAATGAATCTAGAAGTTATTGCGCAGCTCACTGTTCTGACTCTGACGGTTGTATCGGGCCCATTAGTCATTGTTTTATTAGCAGTTCGCAAAGGTAATCTATAATTACAATGAGCCATCGCCGGGAATGAAATACTTTGGTAAATAGTATTTCATCCCCGGCGATGGAGATTCATGTAATAATGAAAACGAGGTAATGATTGATAGAAACTTTCAATAGAGGTTGATAACTCCTCATCTTCCTATCGGTTGGACAAAAGATCGATCCGTATGTTACAATCGGATCGTGGCGGGTATAGTTTAGTGGTAAAAGTGTGATTCGTTACATTATCAACTCGAATAATTGAAGGATCTTTTACATGGATCTTTGATCCATCTAAAGCTCTATTTCCAAATAGGTGAAAAACCTTTCCTATGAAGAAATACTATCCATCCAAGATGGAAGAGTTCATGTGTGACACAACTTCATATACTTTACGTTCCCATATTAGAGTATAGTGCTTCACTTCTTTCCATTAAAACAAATGCCCGTTGGTGTTCCAAAAGTTCCTTTCCGAGCCCCTGGAGATGAAGATGCAAATTGGGTCGACTTATACAACCGACTTTATCGAGAGAGATTACTTTTTTTGGCTCAGGATATCAATCACGAGATTGCAAATCAACTCATGGGTCTCATGGTATATTTGAGTGCAGAAGATGCAAATAAAGATATGTTCTCATTTCTCAACTGTCCCGGTGGATCAGTAATACCGGGAGTAGGTCTTTTCGATATTATGCAAATAATAGTACCAGATGTACATACAATATGTATGGGGATAGCTGCTTCAATGGGATCTTTCATCCTAATCGGGGGAGAAATTACTAAACGTATAGCATTACCTCACGCTAGGGTTATGATCCACCAACCTGCTAGTTCCTATTATGACGGACCAGCCGCAGATTTTCATACCGAATCGAAACACGTAACGATGCTTCGCGATTACATAACAAAATGTTATATAGAAAGAACGGGCAACCTCGGAGAGGTCATTCAACGGGACCTGGACAGAGATGTTTTTATGTCAGCAACAGAAGCCCGAGCTTATGGCATTGTTGATGCCGTAGCGGAAGGTTGATCTCATATCGGAAGATCCTCTTTTTAATTGATTTTTATAATGAACTGTAAACTGATCTCTTCTTTTTCTTAAAAAAAAAGGGGAAAGGGAAAGTGATTCATTTCATAATAACCTTATATGGTTAGGATCAATCCGAACCAGTTGATTCCGCATACAATACAGCTAGAATGCCCACTATTCAACAACTTATTAGAAAAGCAAGACAGCCAATAGAGAATAGAAAAAAATCTCCTGCTCTTCGAGGATGTCCTCAGCGTAGAGGAGTATGTGCTAGGGTGTATGTGCGACTCGTTCGGATCAGAAGCTGAAAGAGACTGGGAAATTCTTACAACGAAATAAGAGAAGAATTTTCCCGCCATAATAAAGTAAAGATCCATCATCTAACCTTACCGGGGATGAAATTTATGGTTTCCATTGGTGCAAACCCAATCACCTTGATGTGGGATGAAAAGCAATTCCTCATTGGTAGCGAATGGTCATCAATCCATTGAGCGGGGAAATCATGCAAATTGAAGAAGCATAAAGTTTATGCTCATATTGCCGCGAGAACGGAACAACAGGGTCAGCTACCTGGCCAACCCCAGAATTACATGTCGTTACTGTATGAATAGATCTTGTAATGAGAGTATTTATTACTTGATGATTCAAGAGTAGAGCTGGAGATGGTAAACCGTACAAGTTACCGATAACATACTCATCTCATATTTCGGAAATGAATAAGAGGCTCCGGCGTATGGAGAGGACCTTACCGTTGGAGAAAGAACCATAGAAACGATGAAACCCATGATTTTTTCTCATTCTCAGTACAAGGTCCGAGCCCTTGCTTACCCGGAAGATGCCTATCCAAAGGGAATTATGGTTGGGAAGGTTGCAGTAGCAAAAGCCATTGGAACTTTTATTTTCTAAATAAGAAGAATCAGTGTTATTCTCAATGGACCAAACAAATGACTAACCAATAAAAAGATTAGCGATTCATGAGAGTAAACGTCAATGACCAGAGTGAAACGTGGATATATAGCTCGAAAACGTCGGAAAAAGATTCTTGCATTTGTATCAGGCTCTCGAGGGGCCCATTCGAAACTTTTTCGAACTGCTAACCAACGGAAAGCTAGAGCCTTAGTTTCCGCCCACCGAGATAGAGGTAAACGCAAGAGAGATCTTCGTCGTTTGTGGATTACTCGAATTAATGCAGCAGCCCGTGCCAATGGAGTCTCTTATAACAGATTCATCCAATATTTGTACAAGAGGCAGTTGCTTCCAAATCGTAAAACACTTGCACAAATAGCTGTATTAGATAGTAATTGCTTTTCCACCATCTTGAAGAACTTATCGTGTGATGAAATAGGTTAGGTATAGATGAAAGAAATAGGTAAAGATGGAATGGATAGAAAGATTCTCCCGGAGAATTCCCTCCGGGAAGGTCAAAACATTGAAAAATTTTTCAATATTGGAAATGAATGAAACGAAAAGACTTCAATCAAATTTTTTTCCAAGAATGAAATTCTGTCAACTTTTTCGACAATAGACTAAAGATCTGCATCTTTATCGAACAGATATCCCAGCTCCGATTTGATTAAGGAGTAGGTTCATTTCCATTCCATGGATGAATTTAGTTTTCATTATAAAGAAAGGGTAACAAAGATGGAATACGAGCTCGTTTAATAGCGTTAGTAATGAGACGTTGTTGTTTTGAGGTTAATCTATTCACTCGGCCAGATAATATTTTTCCTTGCTCGCTAATAAATCGACTAATTAGGCTCATATTTTTATAATCAATCCGATCTCCCGACCTAATTGGTGACAAATGTCTACGAATTGGTGTCAAATGTCTACGAATTGGTGTCAAATGTCTACGAAAATATCGCTTGGGTTTATCCATAGTTTGTTTCATGAACCTTTTGAATACTATTTATTCCAAATCTTTCGAAAATATCGTTCCATTAAAGATCTTGTTGAAATACCATTTCTTTTTATATCTGTGATCTATTTCTATCCCTGGGTAGGAGTAGTACGTTTAATCTCTTTTTTTTATCTCTCCGTGAATGGTATGCTTGTAACAATAGGGACAAAATTTATTTGATTCCAATCGAATAGGTGTATTGCGTCGATTTTTCCGAGTCGTATATCTAGAAATCCCCGGGAATCTTTTATAAACACTATCTTGGGTACAACTAGTGCACTCCAAAGTAATTGTTACTCTTACATCTCCGCTCTTGGCCATAAACTTATTCTGGATATTGGGTCTACTTTGCTTTTCGATCTGAAAAAGAGGGAAAAAGGGATAGAAGTTGATAGACGGAGATCCCACGATAAAACATTTGAAAGTAAAAAAATGATTGATCAGGAGTTTTTAGTTTTACTTACAAAATTGAATGTGGAAAGAACCTTTGGATCTATATTTCTACTTTGATTCTACCCCCCCCCATTTCATCTCCAAACTTAGATCTATTTTGGGCTGAATCAACTAATTTCTCCAAGAGGTAGGAGAAGTCAATCTAGCACAATCTTTTTCCCTTGACTTTAAGGGGAGGACAACAATTAAAAAAAAGCAAAAGTAAGAGCATCTGGAAAAAAACGATTGATTTCTATCAATAGACCGGCTAAAAAAATGAACGATGAAATAGCTAACACAGGCGCTGTGGAAAGATAGGTCTTTAGATCTTGCATTGTAAATTCTCCTTATCGATCATAATGTGTAAGTGATTCAACCGTATCAATAGTTACGAATCCTAGGAAAAACTCGGAACTGATGAATATATGTATAATGTGATCCAGGCTGTGGTCCTATTTATAGAACAGAAAAAAGATGTTTCATCACCAAATTTTGCTAATTAATCTTCTAGATAATAGACCCTACATGCATGTATAAAGTCTTTTCATTCACGAGACCGAAGAGAAATGAAGGTGGAAAAATGTGGGAAACAGATTTCGAATTCTATAAAATAACATTGTCTAATGATTAGAAGGGATGTAGCGCAGCTTGGTAGCGTATTTGTTTTGGGTACAAAATGTCGCAGGTTCAAATCCTGTCATCCCTACCTTTCCCTTCTTTTCTATGGAAAGAGAAAGGAACGAAAGATCATTTTATATCGATTCGAATGGATCAATCAAATAATTGAATCGTATCAGATGCGAAAGTGTTTGACTCTAAGAGTATAAACGAAAAGATTTTGTTCCTTTCCTTTCTCTCCGGATGTTAAATAAAGCGCTCTTAGTTCAGTTCGGTAGAACGTAGGTCTCCAAAACCTGATGCCGTAGGTTCAAATCCTACAGAGCGTGATTCTGTTCCTATCAAACCCAACCTTCTAAATTATCGAGAATTCATTCCAATTGGAACGAGCAATGGAATCTGACCTCCCAGGAAAAGTAGGAGGTCAATGAAATTGAAGGATATTCCCGGATCAAATATCCAATTGATCACCACGTCGGTATTGTGAATATGCAGTTACGGATAATCCGGCCAAAGTTATAGGAATTAGACCTAACACAATTCCGGATGGCAAAGCCTCAATCATTTCGATTCAACGGAATAAGTAGGGATAATAGCTATCCTGGATAGTACCCTGAATTTGCTATGAATCTCAATGATCAGAAATTGATATAGAGAGAATCAACGAAATTATTGAAATTGATATAGTGAACTGAGAGGGTTTCCCCTTCCTTCATTTCGAATAAGTTGTATCTTGCTCGAGCTAATGAATAGGACTAGGGTGAAAATGATAGAAGCCAACAAGAAACCGAAATAACTAATTATAGTTATAGTAGGCGTGGAAGGACTGAATGAAATATGGTTTATACATATCTTCATGAGACAATTACCTAAATTTTGCTTTTCGTAACCTTGAGATCAGAATACAAAAGATCAATTGTCCCAATTCGTACCAATTAAGGATCCTATATCTACTATAGGATATGTATGAACGAACATGGATGAGAGGAAATCTATGGTAGATATCTCTTCATTATCCTAGAAATCCTCACATTCATCGAGCAACTAATTAATAGCACCCGCGAACTCCTTCACAAATTGTCAAACGTAATCTTCTTACAGGGTGAATGAATTATAAATAAGTACGATTGGATCATCTGGCATTATCTTCGATACCAGTAGCTATCGGTTGGATTGGAAGAAACCTCTTCTACAGACATAGCAAAGTTTTGTGAATTTCACGTTTAGGTATAAGAATATTAATATCCAGTTTGTCCTTTCATTTCTAGATCTTATTGATCCAGATCATTGGACCCTCTAGATGGATTTTTTCAATATTCATTCTTAGAGCCAGTAGAGCCCGCAAGAATTCCACCTATTGCAAGGAATAACTCGTAATTTAACATACCTAAAAGTGACTAGGTTCTATTGCACTATCCACTTGGGTTTATCTAATTAGTAACATCTACTCGTTAATACAAGGTACTATATAATAAGTCCGTGGCATAACTCCACCTGCGCCGGATACTATTGGAAGAGCAACATACATCTGCGTAGCACCAATGATCCCCGTGCAATCTTAATTACTGGAATCATCTACACGGACATAATGTCATGTCGGAATGAAAAAAGGAAGGGGTCAAAGTATCATATTCTGGATTGGTTGGATTGATAGTGATTTATACCCTTTGCAAGCGGCACTCATCCTTTTTTCGGTTCTACAGCCACCTGTATGTAGAAGCTAATTCCAATCGAAAATTTCCAGGGTTATGCAATTGTTACAACATCGATTGAGGGAGTTCCTTACACCCGAACCTCGGAATATGCAATATTCTCTTATTTCTGTTGGGATTAAGTCCATCAAACAGAGATGGACTAACTGCTGGCAGGAACAGAATCATTCTATTCCGTTCCTTCTCGATACTCATCAAAATTGTATTGCTGTGTCAGAAGAAAGCTAGCTATACTGGTCCAGTAGACTTCAAAGATACCCTTGGTATAACATTGACAATCGAACAAGGATTGGAGAAGATATCAGTAGTTTTCCATTTCCTGATCTCTATCTTTCATGGGATCAATTCCCCCTTGACTGACTTTAAAATAATATATGGAGCTGAGCATGTCTGGGAATACGGGAGAACGCTCCTTTGCTGACATTATTACTAGTATTAGATACTGGGTTATCCATAGCATTACCATACCTTCTCTATTCATTGCAGGTTGGTTATTTGTCAGCACGGGTTTGGCTTATGATGTGTTCGGGAGCCCCCGGCCGAATGAGTATTTCACAGAAAGTCGACAAGAGGTTCCATTAGTAACTGGCCGTTTCGATTCGTTAGAGCAACTCGATGAATTTACTAGATCTTTTTAGGAGGCACTAATGACTATAGATAGAACTTATCCGATTTTTACAGTTAGATGGTTGGCCATTCACGGGCTAGCTGTCCCTACAGTTTTTTTCTCGGGATCAATATCGGCAATGCAGTTCATCCAGCGATAAACTCTATATTAAAGGAAGAGGAAGTATGTAGATATGACACAATTGAATCCGAACAACCAAAATGTTGAATTGAATCGTACCAGTCTCTACTGGGGGTTGCTACTAATTTTTGTACTTGCTGTTCTATTCTCTAATTATTTGTTTAATTAGGAACAATGAGAATATTATCACTCCATTCGAAGAGATCCAATACTAATAATTATCTATGCTATGACTGTTTATGTCTCGAGCATGACCACTTAAGAAAATGTGAAAGGGAGTAAGAGAAATGGCCGATACCACTGGAAGGATCCCTCTTTGGTTGATAGGTACTGTAACTGGTATTATCGTGATTGGTCTACTGGGTATCTTTTTCTATGGTTCATATTCCGGATTAGGGTCATCCCTATAGTAGGGGAAATGCACTTACTATGGGAATACTATACATGCGAAAGTGACAAATAAATAAGGCCTTACCCTTCTTTTAAGGGTAAGGTCTTATCGAAATCTCTTTTTTAGATTCTCTTCTATATTAATATTAATTAGAAGAGAAGATTCGCACAAATACAATGACTCTGTTACTTCATTCAATGCCTTTCAGTCAAGTTATGAGCCAATTTATTCTATGATAAAAAAAAATTTTTGATCGATCCAATTTCAATCTCTGTCGAAGGAACAACGGAGAAACGGAGAATATTTATTACTAAATATTTGTTCATTTCTCTGGTGGGAGATTATTCGAAGTTTTTCTAAAAACCCGAACTATGAGAATCTTAATGTGCGAATAGAATATTTTCTTCTCTTATTTTGGCTTACAAAAGAAAAGAGGAGGAAAAACACCTTTAATTCATTTTCTCTCATTAGGAACGAACCCTATCAAAAGGTGGGTTGTTTTGCTCAATGAGTGATATTACCCCTTACTTTTCTGCTCTTCCTTCTTTAGGAATTTGAAGGTTCCTCAATATAACGTACAAAATAATCGTCAATTTACGAAGGAATTGATGAACAGGACAGGATCGGAAACCCAATGAGTTCCTCTTATCTCGACGAGAAACCGGAGAATTTATTCGACGAATAATAATGGGATAGGATAAAGAATGGGATTAGAGAAGATAGGAATCTTCTCCAAGATTGCTTAGTTATTCTCCTAATCTCTCCTTCCTGCGATCTATCTCTATTTTCCGGATTTTTTCTTTTGAAAATGGGCAAGGAAAGGAGGGAATGGCATGTATATAGTACACGATCTAGAAAGCATATGGGGATCGTTCGACAAGTTGATCTGTTCCAGTGCTTATTGAGTCACTCCCTATTTGAAATGTAGATATGTCTACATGAACATTTTCCCAAGAATATATAAGGGAGAAGGAGGAGAAAAGGTTCTCCATCTCCGAAGGGGTATTCATTTTTGATTCAATCAGTCAACTTCATGTTCGGAAATCTATGGACCTGAAGATTCATCTCGGCCAATTGAACTTTCTCAAATTGTTTCTTCTTAAGGACCAAAAATATCTGTGCCAGAATGACAGATGCTAAGAATAATAAAAGACCTTTAACACGTAATGGATCTTGAAGTACTATCTCTGCATCTCCTTGACCAAATCCACCCACATTAGGGTTATTCGTTAATGGCTGATCGACCTTGATCAATTCGCCCTCTGAAATAAGAAGTTCCGGTCCCGGAGGTACAATGTCAACCACTTGCCCACCGTCTGATGTATTATCGATAGTTATCTCATATCCACCCTTTTCTTTACGTAAAATTTTGCTCACTCTTCCTGTTGCTGAAGCGCTATAGACCGTATTGTTGCTCTTACTCCCGTCGGGATAAATTTGTCCTCTCCCTCTATTACCACCCAAATATATAGGATATTTCAGGAAGTGAGCTTCTTTATCAGTAGCAGGATCTGGGGAAAGGATGGGGAACACAAGTTCACTATATTTTTGCCCAGGAACAGGACCTATTACAATAATGTTTTTTTGATTGGGACGATAGTTCTGAAAATAAAGATTACCCATCTTTTGTCTAATCTCAGGAGAAATACGATCCGGAGGGGCTAATTCAAAGCCCTCGGGTAAAATTAGAACAGCTCCTACATTTAAAGCCCCTTTCTTACCATTAGCAAGAACTTGTTTCATTTGCGTATCATAGGGGATCTTAACAACTGCTTCAAATACGGTATTGGGAAGCACGGACTGTGGAACCTCAATATCCACAGGTTTTTTGGCCAAGTGACAATTGGCACATACAATACGTCCAGTTGCTTCTCGGGGATTTTCATAACCCTGCTGTGCAAAAATGGGATATGCATTCGAAATGGATGTCCGAGTTATGATATGTATCATCACCAGGACGGAAATTAACCGAGTCATCTTTTTTTTTAAGTCATAAGTATTTCTATTTTGCATGGTTCAATTATTGGTTCCAAATCATTTTTCGGGTGAGAGTAGGTAGCTATCATAGTTACCTGTCAAAAATTCTGCTACTATATTGATTGAACCAAACCTAAAAGTAAGAAATCGGAAGTCTCGCACCAGGAGAAGAATGAGGGGGAGGAATAGCTAATTCCTGAACAAAGAAAACACTTTATTATTCTGTTTCAATTCTTTCGGTCGGAGAAAACAACCTATTCTTTATTCATTCATCGAATGATAAATTACTACAAGTGAAGGAGATATACGATTGAAACGACGGAAGATCCAATATTTGAGAATCGTATCTAAGATGACTGGAAAAGTTGAAACAAGACCAGATATGATTCGTTCGTTATGGGCAAAGCCAAAATTTTCGGAGATCGAATCGATCATCAGTTCCCAACCATGGGGTGAATGAAACCCAATACATAGATCGGTTGCTAAAAGAATGAGAAAAGCTTTCATTGTATCGCTCAGACTATAGAAGAATTCTTGGATCCAAGAATTGAGAATGCCAAGTTTATTCTTACCCAGAATGAGATAAGCACTTATAAAAGCAAAACCTATTAGATTTGTTAATAAATGTGAGATTATCTTAATACAATCTTCATTGTACATTTCGACCAATTGGATTGTTTCTTTGTGAATCTCTATACGAAGATCTTTTGAATCTGTTCCCGAAGAATCTTCCACCATTCTTTCTAACAGGAATAGTTCTTCTATTTTCTCAAATCTTCCCAGAACATTTTCTTCCTGGAGATAATCAAAAATTTTCTGAGATTGACCCGTATTCCACCAATTTGTAACCCAAGGTTCCAAACCTTTCCGTAATGAAATAGGAATGACCCAAGGCAGTACCACTAAACATGCAAGATATCGTAGGGAAGCTGATGCTTTATATTCGGCCACTTCCAATTCGTGAATCGCTAACGAACCTGATTCACTCGTCAGTTCTGTCCGAAATCTAGACAAAGTACGAGTGATAGAATGAGGTATGGGATCCATAAATTTATCTATTGTGTAATTGTTTGACCCTGAGAAAAAAGATCCTAAGAGAAAAAAGATCCTCAGAGAAAAAAGAAAAAGGTTCGCTCCAAATGAGTGAGACGGAGCATAAGAAGATCATTCCCCGATATCCGATCCAGATCGTTTCTATCTGGATCAATTATCTATTCATTTTTTCTATCTTATTCTTTTTTAGAAGAATAACTTGAAGTAACATAAGTCGTTTTATTCATTGTAAAGATCCTTTGAATCCTGATCACTCGATCGATCCTTTACGAATCTTTCCCCAGTTATCTCCAAAGATGACAAACAAAATGAGAGAACGACGAAATCATATAAGAATAAATTGGATCGTGATGAAGAACGGGGATGAGAGGAAAAAACGTTCTAGTTTTAGGGAAACCGGACCACTATATCTAGTCATTGTTCTTTCTGATCCATCATATCCATCTACTGGCTCACTCGCCCTCTCTAGGATAGGAAATGATATGGCGTGTTCAGGAACTACCAAAATAATCTTGGTCTGATTCATTCCATAAACATAAATATCATTTAGTAGGAATTAACTAAATGATATTTTTCCCGGACAAATACCAACCAGTTCTATTGTAACTTATAGCTCTTTCTATATTACCTATTCCTATACTATTTTTTAAAAAATAGTATATTGTTCATAAAGATCCTATATCGTTCCATTTCCATACAATTAGATTTCAATATTTATTGAAATTGATATGTATGGAAATCTAAAAATTTCCTGATTGGATATTGATTCATGTTCCTTGATTCGATCCATATAAAAATGTCGATCAATTTGAATTTATGTTGAGTATAAAGAACCCCTTGGTTCATTTCAAAACCCTTCAATGGATACACGCAAGAAACGGGCTGATTCAGCAGCTTTCTGTTCGATCTCCCTTAGGTTCAAATTATCACCAGTACGAGCTAAAGGAATGTCTTGTCGGCCCTTTATTTCCATATAAAGAACACGACGAGGGGAAATACCTTCTTGAATTTCCATTTTAATCATCTGAATATCCTTCATAAGAAATCGTGGGAAAATACGACGATTTTTTCCGGGAAATCCCCAACGAAAAAGACATACAATTCCTTTTCTTTTATCAAACTTATTATAGCCACTACCCACATCGAACAAAATTGTGCACCACAGATAAGAGCTAATGAACAGACCTGCAATACCATAAAAACACATTACAATTCCTTGTGGAACAAAGAGTATTTCCTGAGATGACAATAGGGGTATCAGGTTCTCACCAAAATAACTCGAAATCCCGACTAGGAAAAATCCTAGTGAACCCAGAAAGAGGATACAAGCCCAAAAGAAATTACTTCTTTTTCGAGACCCTGTTATAGGTTCTATCCAGAGCCATTTGGATCGATTATTCATAAAAAATCGTATTCAATTCCATCCTATTGAAGTTGAGGGAATAGCCCACTTTTTCATCCTTTGGTTCCCAAACTCTTATGAACTAGCTATCTATATACATAGCTAACATTTCAGTCAAGTCAGTCAAGTTTGTCTTCTTGTCCATTCTTACTATCAATTTCAAATAGGTCCTTCCCAAAATTATCAATTTGTTAAACAACACTGAATCAGTGGAGTTAAAATATCTCTAGGAATAGATATGTATACCATATGCAAAAAATATAACCAACCATATGAAAATATTGACCAATACCTATTTATTGACACATGTGTATATCCGATATGTATATGGATATGAATATGAATAGATATATAAATTCGCTATATCTAGAATATAATGGTAAGATCTATCCATATTCAAGTATGAATGAGTCTAAATAAATATATATATTTATTTATTTCTATTTAGACCTATCTTGTATCTATAAGAGTTCTATCTTATATCATCTGAAATAGATATAGAGATTTATATCTGTTCTGCAATTGAACAGATCCAAACCTATTTATTAAATCTAATTTGATCAGATTCAAAAAATATCGTCATTCTGAATATACAGATGGAAAAGAACCATTGTAATTGCCGGAAGTAATAAGCCGACTAAAGGCACGAAAAAAGAAGGTAGGTTAGGAATTATCATAGAACGAGTACCTTACTTACTCAATGAAATGTTTATCCATATGATTATAAGAGAAAATAAGTGATGGGACCAAATGAGCGGTCCCATTTGTCCTTCTTCATAGAATACATGTACGCAAATGTTCGTTGTTCCTTTCCCCGTCTCTTCCAAAAATACTGAAAAAGCATTTGAAGTTGGATTCAAAATTGTTTTTGAATAAGATCCCGACGAGTTCAACAATGAGGATCTGTATCTATATATACAATACATATATATCTATATATATATTGTATATATAGATCCTTTACAACACTTATTAATATTATATAAGTTAAATAGTGGAAGAACATGAATCCTGACAAAAATTTATCTGATTTCGAAAAGCGGAAAATTGGCTATATTTATTGTTAGTATAGGATCGAGGATCATAAATTGTTGGTAAGAAGGGGGTAAAAAGCGATTCTCTTAGAGAAATCCTTATTTTGCCGCAATAAGAAACTGTATCACTGTCACTTCCGTTACAAGGAACTCGATTTGATCATTTTTCCTTATAAGGAACTAAACGTTCATTTTTTTTTCTTTACGAGGAAGACTGTAAAGCTGAAATAGTTCACTTAGAACACCTTTTAAGAGATTACGTGGAACGATCAGATCAAATAAACCATGGCCAAATAAATGCTCAGTCACCTGAAAATCTTCAATCACTTTCTGACCTAATGTCTGTTCGATTACTCTTTTACCTGCAAATGCAATGTACGCTTTAGGTTCGGCAATAATGATATCTCCCAACATGCCAAAACTAGCAGTAACTCCACCGGTTGTCGGAGACGTCAGAATCGATACATATAACAACCTTTTATCCTTCTGATGAATATATAACGCAGAAGCTATTTTAGCCATTTGCATTGAACTAAAACTTCCTTCTTGCATGCGTGCTCCTCCGGAAGCACACACCATAATGACTGGAAGAGATTCCTCGGTAGCGCGCTCGATCAGACGGGTTATTTTCTCGCCTACTACAGAGCCCATACTACCTCCCATGAACTTAAAATCCATAACTCCGAGTGCGATAGGAAGACCATTTAATTGACCTATGCCTGTTTGAATAGCATCAGTTAAACCTGTCTCTATTTGACAGAAAGTGATATGATCCTTATAAGATTCATCCTCAGAATGAAGAGGATCAGAATGAGCAGGTTCATTCTCAGAATGAAATTGAAGAACATCTAGAGTGTACATGTCTTCATCCATAGGATGCCGAGTGCCGCGATCAATTGGAAGTTCTATTCTATCTGAACTATTCATTTGCAGATAATATCCACATTCTTCACAAACACTTTTATTCTCTCTCAAGAATCTGATATAGAGCAAGCTCTCGCAATTATCGCATTGAACCCATAATCTATTAATTTTAACGTAATCAATACTTAGATTCTTGTTCCTCTCCATCTCATTGACGTCCTTACTATCCCTTTCGACCGAATTTTTTAGTAATCCAGTTATTTTACGCCTGTCTTCGAACCACTCCCTTATAGACATAGAGTTTTCCATATAAAGGTGAAGATTGTTACTTTTCCTATCTTATTTTGTATGAAGAGAAGTCGTATAAATAAAATGATTCAATTTCTCAATGAATAGTGAAATGAATCATGGATAAATCATCTCCATTCATTATTGATTAGGAATCCGAAGTATCAATCCGGGATTATGATAGAACCCTTTATTCTTTTATAAAGAAAGATTATCTCCTATGCCGCGATGAAAAGGAATTTTCATCCCAAATACAAAATCTTTTGGGCTAGAAGGGATTTGAACCCTTGACTTCATGGTCCGGAACCATGAGCTCTGATCCACTGAGCTACCAACCCTATCGAATGATCTATAAGATAAATGTAAAGGATGAATAGGATTCGTTATCGAATCCTTGACCCCAAAAAATTTTCATCGACTCACTCTGTTTTAGATATTTTACCTCGGAAATATATCAATATCTATATATCAATATCTATATATATATCAATATATATAGATATTGATATATAGATATTGATATATAGAAATCCCAGATATTGATATCTGAAATCCCATATCTCCGTTCACGATTTGGCCTAATCTTTGTGGTAGCGGTAAAAGATTGGGCCGAGTCCGATTGGTAGAACGAAAGTCACTGGATCACAAGGTATCTATTGCCTCAAATTGTATCTATTGCCTCAAATTCAAATTTGATCTCCTTCCATATTTCACAAGCAGCAGCTAGTTCAGGACTCCATTTACTAGCTTCACGGATCACTTCATTACCTTCACGAGCAAGATCACGTCCTTCATTACGAGCTTGTACACAAGCTTCTAGAGCAACTCGATTAGCTACTGCACCAGGTGCATTTCCCCAAGGGTGTCCCAAAGTTCCCCCACCAAACTGTAGTACGGAATCATCCCCAAAGATCTCGGTCAGAGCAGGCATATGCCAAACGTGAATACCTCCTGAAGCTACGGGCAGGACACCTGGCATAGATACCCAATCTTGAGTGAAGTAAATACCACGACTTCGATCTTTTTCGATAAAATCATCACGCAGTAGATCAACAAACCCTAAAGTGACGTCTCGTTCCCCTTCAAGTTTACCTACTACAGTACCGCCGTGAATATGATCTCCACCGGACATACGCAATGCTTTAGCCAGTACACGGAAGTGCATACCATGATTTTTTTGTCTGTCAATCACTGCATGCATCGCGCGGTGAATGTGAAGAAGTAGGCCGTTGTCTCGGCAATAATGAGCCAAAGAAGTATTTGCGGTAAAACCTCCCGTCAGATAGTCATGCATAACGATAGGAACTCCCAATTCTCTTGCAAATATTGCCCTTTTCATCATTTCTTCACATGTACCTGCAGTAGCATTCAAGTAATGTCCCTTAATTTCACCCGTCTCAGCCTGAGCTTTATAAATTGCTTCCGCACAAAAGACAAAACGATCTCTCCAGCGCATGAATGGTTGGGAATTTACGTTCTCATCATCCTTGGTAAAATCGAGTCCACCACGGAGACATTCGTAAACTGCTCTACCATAGTTCTTGGCCGATAGACCCAATTTTGGTTTGATAGTACATCCCAATAAAGGACGGCCATATTTGTTCAATTTATCTCTTTCAACTTGGATACCATGAGGTGGACCTTGAAATGTTTTGGAATAAGCAGGGGGAATCCGCAAATCTTCCAAACGTAGAGCCCGTAGGGCCTTGAATCCAAATACATTACCTACAATGGAAGTGAACAAGTTAGTAACAGAACCTTCTTCGAAAAGGTCTAAGGGGTAAGCTACATAGGCAATAAATTGAGTTTCCTCTCCAGGAACGGGCTCGATGTCATAGCATCGCCCCTTGTAACGATCAAGACTAGTAAGTCCATCGGTCCAAACAGTGGTCCATGTACCGGTGGAAGATTCAGCAGCTACTGCTGCTCCCGCTTCCTCGGGCGGCACCCCTGGTTGAGGAGTTACTCGGAATGCTGCCAAAATATCCGTATCTTTGGTCTGATATTCAGGAGTATAATAAGTTAATCTGTAATCTTTAACACCAGCTTTAAATCCGACACTAGCTTTAGTCTCTGTTTTTGGTGACATAAGTCCCTCCTTTATTAATAATTATCTCTCGCAAGGACGAGGTCTGCTCGACATGGATCGAACATAAACAATCAATTTTGACAGAACTATCCTACAAAAAAATCGTCCGTTATTGGACAATAAGATCTGCTAGGTACACTCTCATTGTATAATGTTCTTTATGTATGATGCAACCCAATCTTTGCTCTTTAAGTTCTTCCTCCATGGATTGACCCGAGCACCTTTCAGCGGTTAAACTAGTTCATGAATGAACTTAAGGAACCGAATCGACCTTTGACCATAATGGTGCGAATTGTCTATATGAAAATAAATATAGAATAGGGAACAGATGTGCGTACGAAGAGAAGAGATAACGACCGACCAATGAGAGAAAGGTCATGAATAGGGTTCAAGTTTCACATTTCACAGATGATCTGGACATACTTTTTAAGTATTTTCGGTTTTAGTTATGGAGAATTTGGTTCTAGTTATAAATAAAAAAATCGAAGACTTCCTCATTATCCTTATCCATCTACTTACTTCATATTCCAAATATGAATGGATTCGAACTTTTCCATAAAGTAGGATATTACTAAGGTGGTAACTCCCATTCATTATTTACTGATCTGATCGACCCGATACGGAACATTTTTGTTATTGATGATATTGGCAAAATCATATTTATATATATATATATAAAATCTTCATGGAATTTCTTTCCTTTTTTGTATGAGAACCAATCCTCTTGTTCTTGGGGTTTCCGCACTTGTAGAAAAAAATGTGGGACGTATAGCTCAAATCATTGGCCCAGTACTGGATGTCTCTTTTCCTCCAGGTAATATGCCTAATATTTACAATTCATTAATAGTTAAGGGTCAAGGTACAGCCGGTCAGGAAATTCAGGTTACTTGTGAGGTACAGCAATTATTAGGAAATCATAAGGTTAGAGCTGTAGCTATGAGTGCTACAGATGGTTTGACGAGAGGAATGAGAGTGATTGACACGGGAGCTCCTCTTAGTGTTCCAGTTGGTGGAGCTACTCTCGGACGAATTTTCAATGTTCTTGGCGAACCTGTTGATAATTTGGGTCCCGTAGATGCTCGCATAACATCTCCTATTCATAGATCTGCTCCCGCCTTTACAGAGTTGGATACAAAATTATCTATCTTCGAAACAGGCATTAAAGTAGTAGATCTTTTGGCTCCTTACCGCCGTGGGGGAAAAATCGGTTTATTTGGAGGAGCTGGAGTGGGTAAAACAGTACTCATTATGGAGTTGATTAACAACATTGCTAAGGCTCATGGAGGGGTATCTGTATTTGGAGGAGTAGGAGAACGTACTCGTGAAGGGAATGATCTTTACATGGAAATGAAAGAATCGGGAGTAATTGATGAACAAAACATCTCAGAATCAAAAGTGGCTCTGGTCTATGGTCAGATGAATGAACCACCAGGAGCTCGTATGAGAGTCGGTTTAACTGCTCTAACCATGGCCGAATATTTCCGAGATGTCAATGAGCAAGACGTACTATCATTTATTGATAACATCTTCCGCTTTGTCCAAGCGGGATCAGAGGTATCCGCCCTATTAGGTAGAATGCCTTCCGCCGTGGGTTATCAGCCAACTCTTGCCACGGAAATGGGAACTTTGCAAGAGAGAATTACTTCCACAAAAAGGGGATCGATAACCTCGATTCAAGCAGTTTATGTACCTGCTGACGACTTGACTGACCCCGCTCCTGCTACGACATTTGCACATTTAGATGCTACTACCGTACCATCGAGAGGATTAGCTGCCAAGGGTATCTATCCAGCAGTGGATCCTTTAGATTCAACATCGACTATGCTCCAACCTTGGATCGTAGGCGAAGAACATTACGAAACTGCACAAGGGGTTAAGCAAACTTTACAACGTTATAAGGAACTTCAAGACATTATAGCTATTCCTGGACTGGATGAATTATCGGAGGAAGATCGTTTAATCGTAGCAAGAGCAAGAAAAATTGAACGTTTCTTATCACAACCCTTTTTCGTAGCAGAGGTATTCACAGGTTTCCCGGGCAAATATGTTGGTCTCATGGAAACCATTAGAGGGTTTCAAATGATCCTTTCCGGAGAATTAGATGGTATTACCGAACAGTCTTTTTATTTAGTGGGTAACATTGATGAAGCTACCGCGAAGGCTATGAACTCCAAAACGGAAAGTTAATTCTGAAAATGACCTTAAATCTTCGTGTACTGTCTCCTAATCGAGTCATTTGGGATTCAGAAGTTCAAGAAATAATCTTATCTACTAATAGTGGTCAAATTGGCGTATTACCCAATCATGCTTCACTTGTGGCAGCTGTAGATATAGGAGTTATGAAAATACGTCTTAATGGGCAGTGGTCCACTATGGCTTTGATGGGCGGTTTCGCCAAGATAGACAATGATAGAATCACCGTATTGGTAAATAATGCAGAGAGAGATGTTGACATCGATCTCAAAGAAGCCCAGGAAACCTTTAAAGTAGCTAAAGCTGACTTAGCTCGAGCCGAAGGCAAAAGACAAGCAATTGAGGCTGATGTAGCTCCGAAAAGAGCTAGAACACGATTAGAAGCTATCAGTGCTAGCCCCCCCGTCTCTAATTAAACATTTCCTATAAATATCTGAAAATGGATTCAATGTTCCGCCTCGATCCAAACAAGTGGAGTCAAACTTATTAGATGCCATCGACTCTTCAATGGTATCTAATAAGTTTACCTACTATTGGATTTGAACCAACGACTCTCGCCGTATGAAAGCGATACTCTAACCACTGAGTTAAGTGGGTCATTTATTCTCATAGGTAGAGTTGGACTTATAAACGATTCTATATGGAATTCAATGTATAGACAATGTGTCCCTGGCACAGATCGAACTTATTGGAACGTATTGGATCATAGTATCGGATCATGAAATATCTACCTTGACAGAAAGTGATCCATCTGGTTAGTATAGTAGTGTATCACCAAGACTGGGAAGGGCTATAGCTCAGCAAGGTAGAGCACCTCGTTTACACGTGCGCCAATGGTTTTCAGGAGAGTTTATCGATTCGTCCGATCCACGAAATAGATTCTATGTGAAAAAGTCTTACTCTATCAATGTGTTTCTCTGGGGAACAATAGCATGACAAAGATGAAGTTCGATCCGATTCGAATTACGAATCTAATTGATATGGTCAATCCCAGCTCCGTTCAATGCCAGGCATAATGAGTATAATACGGGGACCTCAAAATAGATTCTTTTCGCTCTATGACACTTTTAGGTGTATGAAGTGTCATATTTTCTTTTTGGAGCGCTAGAGGAGACTCTATTTGAGTCAATCTATGCCCGAGCAAGGCAGACCTACGTCAAGGAAACCTTTTGAATCACTTTGGGATTGCTTCCGAAGGGTAAGAATTTGGAGCACACGGAGCCATATTAGTATCTTTCCTGGAAAGAGGAGAATGGCAGACTAACCGATCTTTCCATCAGTTAATGAAAGAGCCCAATGCGATAAAATGCATGTTGGGTTCTTGGAACAGTTCAAATTATTTTGATAATAAGAACTTTGATCTGTTCTACCGAGAAGGTCTACGGTTCGAGCCCGTATAGCCCTATACATTCCACTAAGTTACACTACTCTTATATATATCCCCTCATAGTCCCTATGACTTGGACTTTCAAAGTCTTTCGGATCATATCAATATCTTGTCCTTATCAAGATCGATGGATGGGAACGTTGGAACAGGGCAGGCAGATTAGTATTTCTCATCGATCGATCTTGATCCGATACCAGATGATCGGGCCTATAAACCCTTTTTTTTTCGAGGCACTTATAGATAGATTCTATCTCAAAATATAGATAGAGGATTGAGGTATTCAATACTATCTATATTACTTGGATTTGTACAATGTTTGTTATAATTCCCATTATAACATCGTCTAGTTCGGAACCGCTTTTGTTCATTTTTATCGCTAGTTCTTCGAAAAACTCGGGAGTTCTCTGGAATAGAATATGTTTAAAGCAATCCATATTCCAGTCAAAGTATCGATCGGACATGTGGCTTTTAGCTCCATCCAAATGCAACGCATTCCGTTGGGGTTGAACGAACGAAGTACTCTTCCGTTCAATCGAAAATCCCGGGTCTATCCCTTTGCTAAAGATCGGGGCGAAGATCTTGATCCACTAGGATTCTACACAATATGTTATGTGTGGTAAATCGAACCTATTCTTGAACCATAGAAGTGGGAAGTACTACGGCCGAATACCTGGAAAGGTCAATTCTCTGGAGTTGATCCATCCTAGCTAAAGGCGAACCTTTGGTTTGTTTTCTTTCTCCACCTAAGATCATCACATGGTTTTTTAGACCCAATATTTTCATATTGGGACAAACACTCTTTCCTCTAGTTCCGTTCTGTTAACATACCAAAAAAATGCAATCTATCGGCTACGCATATTGGATCTATATCTGGACCAACGTTTGCATAAATCTACCCCACTATTCTATAGAATACACATATTTCATGGAATGCGTTCTGAAACAATAGAAAAAAGAAATCTGTTGGAATGAAACTATTACCCCTTGCTCATCAATTTTGTGGACTGCGACCCAAAAGAAGCCCTGTTCTGCCCCGTTACAAATAGTCGGCTAGACAATAGATCTGTCCGAAATGATATTATATCGGAATGAGCCCAGGCTCATAACGAACTTAAACGTGAAAGATTTGATACGTTCCACGGATCGATTGGCGTCTACCAATCCTGTTCCGATTGACCTGTATCAACCATTAAAACGAATGAACTGAAAGACAACGGATTGATTTTTATTTGATTAATCGAACGGAACCGATTTCATATTTGTCATATGTTGAATGCATAGTACTGCTTTCATTTCTGAAGAAACTGAATCCTTCGAACCTTACTCATTCCCCGGTCACTCGATCCTTTTATCCCTTTTGCTACTATAAGATCTGGACAGTACGAATGTAAAAGATCTACTCCTCAACCCGTTCCAGTAAAAACATAAAGAAACGCATGTTCTAATTCTTTGATACTTCCTTCGTTCCAACCAAATCTTTGACGACAGAGATTCCCCTTTTCTCATTCGTCTTCTTTCAATACTGTAAAATGTTCACTATCTCCATTGATAGATGAGCCTCTAAATTTGTATATTTGTCCCATCACCTGCATAATAATAAAAAAAAGAATTTGATTGGTCTTCTAACCGTGCATGTAAGATGGCAAAATTTTCCAGATTGGATGCAAAGCCCTATCTTTTCTAATACGAGAAGGATACGAGTTCCAAGGGTCTAGATTTCATTGAATCTGAATATGTAACAAGCGGATAGGGTCGAACTTGTCGACGCAGCCGCAGCCTCGATCATTTGAAACAACGACCCTCCGATTAAATACCCCGCCCAGAGTTGTTCGGGCGGACAAGATCTGAGTATCAAGATAAAACATAAAAGAAATCCCAAGATAGATCTCTTTCAATTTACACCGAACCATGTTCATGTTGATGGCCCGTTCGTTTCGTTACAACTCGAATAACGTGGGATCTACCGAACCAATCTGCAAAACTGCGTTTTTTTAGAACAAAATGATAATCTGACTGGAAGGGAAGAAACGATCGTTATCGTCCATGGGTGAATGGACAAAGGATCGATACGAAAAAAGAAATATTATTCACGTTCGAAAGAACTGAGGAAGGATGGGATCGGGATATGTCTCCGGAATAAATATAAAATACTTAAGAAAAACTTGTTCGATAGTTGGTTGGGAATTAGTCATCGATCTTGCTTTGATCCCCTGTAAGAGGTCGCCGACCCACATACAGACGTTAGCCTCGTCATTTCTTCCAAGAAGAAATGACTGTAGATAGAGACAATTGGTTTGTTTTTCCGGGGCGGACGTAGTCAAGTGGACCAAGGCAGTGGATTGTGAATCCACCACGCGCGGGTTCAATTCCCGTCGTTCGCCCATAAAATAAAAGAAAAAACGGACTGGATTCAGTGTCATTTTCTTATTTCGGTGTCCATATTTCTATCTATTACATAGATAGAGAAATGGACACCCGGGCCTTCTTTCTTCGTAGGAAAAATGAGCCCTTTATCGGACTTGAACCGATGACTTACGCCTTACCATGGCGTTACTCTACCGCTGAGTTAAAAGGGCCCCCCCATCATATATTAATGAGTGAGTCCGATTTACGATATATGGATAACAAATTGGATACATATGATCCATCTATTTTTATAGATATCAAGTTGAGAACATTTATTAGTAGCTCGTAGGTTTACATGAGAGGAGGGTGGGGATGGCTATACTGGAAACTCCGGGCTGAACTGATACGAAGCGAATGGATACAAGTTATGCCCGGGAACAATCAATATGTTCGTATTGCTAGAAGAGCCAAAGGATCAACGGGCCAGCTCTTATTGCAATTACTTGAAATGCGTTCGGATAATATTATTTTTCAATTGGGTATGGCTCCCACCATTCCGGGTGCTAGACAATTAGTTAATCATGGACATATCCGGGTCAATGACCATATGGTAGATATACCAAGTTACCTTTGCAAACCTATTACTATAAGAGATCAACAAAGATTGAGAGCTAAAAAGATGGATCATCCATTCCAGTTTATGGCTCTCAGATCAAGTAAAATAAATATGAACAACCTTTATTTAATGGAATCCTCCCTTCTCTCCCGGAAGAGGAAGATCTTTCGAAAATGAATTCTAAATAATTCAATTAGAAGATTAGAGGAGTTGAGGAAAAAATTTCTTGATAAAGGGAAAGAACAACCTATAATTGATAGAATCCTTTCTTCTCTCTCGGAAATGGAAGAGCAATAATTAAGGAATTCCGGAATTGGGATTCAAATGTGGAAGGAAAGGAGTGGCGGAATATTTGTCGATGGGATTGTGGCGTGTATAGTTTGTGAGTGTGATTCGTTAAATTATCAACTCGAATAATTGAAGGATATTTTACATGGATCTCTGATCCATCCAAAGCTCTATCTATTACTAATGGGCCTGATACGACCATTAGAGTCAGAACAGTAAGCTGTGCAATAACCTCTAGATCCATTTGGTTTTCTTTCACCCCTATGATCCCATCAACTCGATGAACGTATGAATAAAATTTTGTTTTGTTGAGATCAATCACTTTTCTTTTCTTCTATTTTCTCTTCTTCTTCCCCATCTGTGTAGTTTCGATCAGGAACCTATAGCCTTGAGCAATTTATATCTTTACAATAAGACATAAAATAGATAGAGAGTCCATTCATGTATTTCAATATCTAGATATTGAAATTTGAGACTGGAGAGGAATAAATGGACTAATCCGTGTAACTCATTTATTAAAAATGATTGGAGAGGGAATGAAGAGATGATAATAGAGGTTCAATTTTTTATAGCTTTTGTTCTTGCTTTTGCAACAATTAATTTAGCTATCAAATTAGGTAAAGCATTGTATGATTGATTCTTTCTTTTTTCTGACCTGCCTGGCCACTGGCCGGGCAGGTCAGAAAAAAGGCAAAATTTTTTGAAACGAAATGAAAAATACGATTTGCCAGATTCGTTTTTTTCTAACTGAATAATTGCAATATTCGTTATATTGTCGATACAATCTGTACATGCTATGGTATACACCTTTACTCCACCATTCATTTTGTTAAACAAGAACTTTTCCATCTTGGAGAGATGGCTGAGCGGACCAAAGCGGCGGATTGCTAATCCGTAGTACGGATTATCCGTACCGAGGGTTCGAATCCCTCTCTCTCCGTTCGGTCACTATTGCGGATAACTCCGAATCTTTCTACGGAATGGAAAAGACTCATTAACCTAGATACTTTTTTTCACTATTCTTTACGTCCGGGATTACGTCCTGGATCGTTCGATAGAAATCCAAAGATAAAAAGAGAAATGAAAAATATCACTACTGTGTAAACGAACAGCTTAAGAGTAAGCATTACGTAATCTCCGGGATCCTAATTATAAGTACAACAGAATAGATCATCAATCTTTGTACCATATATGAATACTTGAATACCAAACAATAGTATGATTCATAAAAATCACGAAATTATTTCTCCGGATCACGTGTGAAAATCAAATTGAAAGAAGGAGATAATTTATCTCTTTGTTTTTCAAATGGTCTTTCTTCATAGATAGGGAAGTTTCTTGAAAACCAATAAGGAAACCAATAAGGAAACCAATAAGGAAACCAATAAGAAAACGGAATTCTGGTCATACTATTGACAACTTTCGGGTCACTTTCATAGTATAATTCTTGGCGGCCCCTATCGTCTAGTGGATCAGGACATCTCTCTTTCAAGGAGGCAACGGGGATTCGACTTCCCCTAGGGGTACCATGAAATAGGATATCCATTCGTTTCGTTCGATGTCTTAACCTAAAGACTTTGAATTACTTTCTTGTTCCTGGGTCGATGCCCGAGTGGTTAATGGGGACGGACTGTAAATCCGTTGGCAATATGCCTACGCTGGTTCAAATCCAGCTCGACCCAACCGATATCATCAATATCAATCTATCGGTATGATTATATTCATGCCAATCATGGATGAAAAGATAGTGGGTTATTGAACCCCGATATCTATATATATTCATATCATATGGATATGTGTCCAATTCCATATGAATTGATACTTTTAAAGATGAAAGAGAAGGATAAGATATTTCATCGACCTAGCACTCACGTAATCTATACGATCTATCTAGCATCTACCATAGAATAAATATGAATAGTAGGTGAACTGTACTTTATTGGGATTGTAGTTCAATTGGTTAGAGTACCGCCCTGTCAAGACGGAAGTTGCGGGTTCGAGCCCCGTCAGTCCCGATCCAATAAGTTAATCAATTAAGCTCTTAATACCCGTGGAAGAGTGAAAAAAAAAAATAGGGTTGAATAGATATACTAGATATTTAGTATATCTATCCATTAGATACATTCACCAGATCAATAATTCAGTTTGGAAAAAGACCCTTCTTTCGGGGAGAAAATCTAATCATCAGATTGAATCTGCAAGAAATATTCTTCCCTCCCCGAAGAATCAAATTCTCTTATCAAAAACATAGGAAGATCAATAGATTTTAGGATGACACAGAGGTAGTCCTCCTAGGTCAAAATCCCACAGAGATCCCCATAGAGAATTCCCAATAATTTACAGTAGATCTCCCTTCTGTTGCTCCCCAGGAATATTGTGAGTATTTCATGCTAATACTTCTTTTTCATGATCGATAACCAGTGGATTTCTAGACACTCTATTGTCTTTCTAATAATGATCATGTCAGGATCTGGATGGACTAGTCCTTCTCATTCCAGGGTCATGGGTGGGCCTCTGGATAAATTCAATATGGGAGACTTCTATATCATCACCGGACCGGGATAGGTTCAAGATTCCATCTAACTCGTGGAGATCCAAGCGAAATACCTCTCATGTCTGACGAACGTCTCGTCTTCTGGAGTAGCAGAAGGTTATTATTCGTACGAATCCTATTCTTTCGAAATGATACAGACATGTGTTGATCGGAACGTTTTCTGATGCACGTAAGTTTTTCTTACTAGTATTATCAAAAGTGATCATATTATGTTATACTATTTTCATCGAAGAATTCATTCAATCCGTTAGTTAGATTCCGTTACTCGAACCGATTCTATCAATTACATCTATTTCATGGATCTTGAAAGATTCATTCATCTCTATGAAATTAAATCTCGAGCTATTTTTGAACGAAGTAAAGATCAGGAGATCATGGAAGTAAATACCCTTGCATTTATTGCTGTTCTACTGTTCCTTGCAATTTCTACTGCTTTTCTATTTATCCCTTACGTAAAAACGGCCAGTGCAAGTAGTGGAAACAATTGATTTTTATGAAAATCGAGTGATTACTGATCACTGGATAGATCCAAATGATCTAGATCATAAGTTTCAAGTAGGTTATGGGATCTATTGTATTACACCAATACAGGGTAAGGTGGGATTTTGTATCTTACAACAATACAGGGTAGGGATTGCTTTTTCATTTCTTTTGAAAAGAAGTAGTCCGAAGGAAAAGACTATCTAATCTTTTCTTTTTACTACTTTTTCTACACCCATATATGGATAAATATATCTTAATAGTACTTGTCCATATATGGTAAATGTAGGATGAAGGGCCTCGTACCATAAAAGAGCGGAGCTGATCACCTTCTTCATGCCCCTGGAAAAAATAGACCCAATGTAGACAAGACAGATGTTATTCTGAACGTACTTGTGGATTGCAAAGTTGAACATCTTTTTCCGGTACGAACATTGTTATCTAGTCCATATTAGATATGGAACTTTAAATGGTATAAGAAAAAGCAAAGGAATCTATGACTTATGTCCCATATTTTTCCGCGAGAACGGAATTCATATAAGATCCGATCAATTTGGAACCATCCGGTAAAACAGGGACTATTTCTTTCTATTCCTACTAAGAAATAGAAGAGAGATCGTTCTTCAGTGGAAGAAACGAGATTATCGACTAGTTCTAGAAAAGAACTAATTCATTAAAACCTGTTAGAAATAATCATATTTGTCCTATGAAAATATCATAGGACAATGATAATGATAAGGGATTATGCACAGCCCTTGCGGGGATAAAGAGGAAATAATTCCATGGAAAGAGTCTTTCAATTTGGAACGAAGATTCAAAATTACTGGATCCTTATGGAACATGAGATATTCTCATGCATGATCTGGAAGGAACACAATAATTGATTCTTAAGCATTACTATTATAATCCACTTCTCCCCCATACTACGAGTGAAAGGGAAAATGTAAAAACTACCATTAAAGCAGCCCAAGTTATACCGACTATATCCATACGGATCATGTTCTCTAAAAAAAATGATTTCATTATCGAGATGATAATGGAACTATTAATGATAGTGCAAAGTTTAAGTTGAAATGGACCACCTTTCCATTCTGAACGTTACTGACGTTCGAGCTCATATGAGAGATAAATAAATCCATTTGATCATTGACCAACGAGTTACTATAACTAACTCGAGGGTCGTACATTCACGACGGAATCGGGATCAAATGTACGTAACTCACTATCTATATTGGTAATATGTACCAATATGTCTCCAGAGGTTCTGTAATGGAAATCAATACTTTTCCTTCCATTTACTTACCTCAACAAGGCGACACCCGGATTCGAACTGGGGATGGAGGATTTGCAGTCCTCTGCCTTACCGCTTGGCTATGTCGCCGAGATATGGGAATGCCATGGACAGATCGAATCTGTCGTCCTTTCAAATCATTCGTCCGTCCTTTAAGTATAGTATGAGATGTATGCTAAAGTCAACTATAAAGGAAATGGATCTAATTTGTTCTCCATCTTTCAATCTTACTATTTTCATTAGGAAAATTTCTAAGTGAGATTCACATTTAAGAATGGTTTGATTCATTCGTTCATAGCTCCATTTCACGTGGTTGGATGAAAGTATCAAAGTACCTCTCCTCTTCCTTATTTTTTTTTTTTTCTAATTGGAAGTATATCTGGATACGGGTAGAATTTAATGGGATATAGTGAAAACTGAATATAAATCCGAATCTTTTTTGTCGGATTGATCCATATAGATCAATCGGGAATAATTTAATAGACTTTTTGACAGATGGGAAACTTCCAATGCGATTAGATGAAAATGAGGGAGCGTTTACAATCCCCGAATTTGGTAAGATACAATTTGAAGGATTTTGTCGTTTCATCGATCAGGGCTTGATGGAAGAACTCCATAATTTTCCGAAAATTGAGGATACAGATAAAGAAATTGAATCCAGGCTTTTTGGTAATGAATATGAATTAGCAGAACCTTTTATAAAAGAGAGAGATGCTGTATATCAGTCCCTTACATATTACTCTGAATTATATGTACCAGCAAGATCGATTCGGAGGAATAGTAGTAAGATACAGAAACAAACTGTATTTCTCGGAAATATTCCTTTAATGAATTCCCATGGAACGTTTGTAGTAAATGGAATTTACAGAATCGTGGTGAATCAGATATTAATAAGTCCCGGTATTTATTACCGTTCAGAATTAGACCATAATAGAATAAACTATATATATACTGGCACTCTGATTTCAGATTGGGGAAGAAGATTGAAATTAGAGATCGATGTGGGAGAAAGGATATGGGCTCGTGTAAGCAGAAAACGAAAAATATCTATTCCAGTTCTATTATCAGCTATGGGTTTAAATCTCGAAGAGATTCTGGACAATACTCGCTATCCCGAAAAATTTTTCTTTTTACTGAAAAAGAAGAAGGGGAGGTGGGAGCGGGAGGAATATATCTGGTCGAAGGAAAAAGCCATTCTAGAGTTTTATAAAAAACTCTACTGTGTAAGTGGCGATTTGGTATTTTCCGAGTCTCTATGTAAAGAATTGCAGGAAAAATTTTTCCGACAAAGATGTGAATTGGGAAAGATTGGTCGACGAAATCCGAACCAAAAACTGAATCTTGATATACCCGAGAACGAGATTTTTTCATTGCCACAAGATGTATTGGCTGCTGTGGATTACCTTATCGGAGTGAAATTTGGAATGGGTACACTCGATGATATAGATCACCTTAGAAATCGACGTATTCGTTCTGTAGCAGATTTATTACAGAATCAATTCAGATTAGCTCTAGGTCGTTTGGAAGATGCAGTTCGAAGAACTATACACAGAGCAACCAAGCGTAGATCAACTCCTCAGAACTTGGTAACTTCAACTCTATTAAAAAACACTTTTCAAGATTTTTTTGGTTCACACCCCTTATCCCAATTTTTAGATCAAACTAATCCATTGACGGAAATAGCTCATGGGCGAAAATTGAGCCATTTAGGCCCTGGGGGCTTAACAGGGCGAACTGCTAGTTTTCGGACACGGGATATTCATCCCAGTTATTATGGGCGTATTTGTCCAATCGATACGTCCGAAGGAATGAATGCTGGACTTGTTGCATCATTATCTATTCATGCAAAGATTGGTCAGTGTGGTTCTTTACAAAGTCCATTCTATAAGATCTCTGAGAGATCGAGAGAAGAACATATGGTTTATCTATTACCGGGAGAAGATGAGGATGAATACTATCGGATAGCTACGGGAAATTCTTTGGCGTTAAATCAAGGGATTCAAGAGGAACAAATTACTCCAGCTCGATACCGACAAGAATTTATAGTTATTGCATGGGAACAAATCCATTTCAGAAGTATTTTTCCTTTCCAATATTTTTCTGTTGGAGTTTCCCTTATTCCTTTTCTCGAACATAATGATGCGAATCGCGCTCTAATGGGTTCTAATATGCAGCGTCAAGCAGTTCCACTTTTTCAACCCGAGAAGTGCATTGCCGGAACTGGGTTGGAAGGTCAAGCAGCTCTAGATTCAGGAAGTGTAGCTATAGCTACACAAGAGGGAAGGATCGAGTATATCGATGCTGTAAATATCACTTCATCGGTTAATGGAGACACTGTACGAACAGAATTGGTTATATATCAACGTTCTAATACCAATACTTGTACGCATCAAAAACCTCAAGTTCGTCAAGGGGAATGTGTAAAGAAGGGACAAATTCTGGCGGACGGTGCGGCTACGGTAGGGGGAGAACTCTCTTTGGGAAAAAACGTTTTAGTAGCTTATATGCCATGGGAAGGATACAATTTCGAAGACGCAATACTCATTAGTGAACGTCTGGTATATGAAGATATTTATACCTCTTTCCATATCGTAAGATACAGGATTGAAATCTGTATGACGAGCCAGGGTCCTGAAAGAATCACTAGAGAAATACCTCATTTAGATGCTCATTCACTTCGTCATTTGGACGAAAATGGTCTTGTAATGCTAGGATCTTGGATAGAAACAGGTGATGTTTTGGTAGGTAAATTAACGCCTCAAACAACAGAAGAATCATTATGTGCCCCGGAAGGAAGATTATTACAAACCATATTTGGTATTGAGGTATCCACTGCGAGAGAAAATTGTCTCAGAACACCTATAGGTGGAAGAGGTCGAGTTATTGATGTGAGATGGATCAATAGAGTAGATGATTCCGGTGATAATGCGGAAACAGTCCACGTATATATATCACAAAAACGTAAGATACAAGTGGGTGATAAAGTAGCTGGAAGGCATGGTAATAAAGGTATTATTTCAATAGTTTTGCCCAGACAAGATATGCCCTATTTGCAAAATGGAATACCAGTTGATATGGTATTGAATCCATTAGGGGTACCTTCACGAATGAATGTAGGACAGATCTTTGAATGTTTGCCCGGTTTAGCAGGAAACCCGATGAAAAAACATTATAGAATAACACCTTTTGACGAAAGATACGAGCGAGAAGCTTCGAGAAAACTAGTGTTTCCTGAGCTTTATAAAGCTAGTGAGCAAACAGCTAATCCATGGGTATTCGAACCGGATCATCCTGGAAAACATAGATTAATCGATGGAAGAACAGGAGATGTTTTTGAACAACCTGTTACAATAGGAAAAGCTTATATGTCGAAATTGAGTCATCAAGTTGATGATAAAATACATGCACGTTCGAGTGGACCTTATGCACGGGTTACACAACAACCTCTTAGAGGAAAATCCAAACGAGGGGGGCAACGAATAGGAGAAATGGAAGTTTGGGCTCTAGAAGGTTTTGGTGTTGCTTATATTTTACAAGAGATGCTTACTCTCAAATCTGACCATATTAGAACTCGTAATGAAGTACTTGGTGCCATTATCACTGGAGGGCCAATACCTAAACCTGACACTGCTCCAGAATCTTTCCGATTGCTCATTCGAGAATTACGATCTTTAGCTCTAGAATTGAATCATGCTATTATATCTGAGAAAGACTTTCAGATAGATAGAGAGGAAGTTTGATCAGAATGAATCGAGATCTTTTATGATTGACCAGAATAAACATCAACAACTTCGAATTGGATTAGCTTCTCCCGAACAGATTTGTGCTTGGTCCGAAAAAATTTTACCTAATGGCGAGATAGTTGGACAGGTGACTAAACCCTATACTCTACATTATGAAACTAATAAACCAGAAAGAGATGGATCGTTTTGTGAAAGAATCTTTGGACCTATCAAAAGTAGGGTTTGTTCTTGTGGAAATTCTCCAGGGATCGGAAATGAGAAGATAGACTCTAAATTTTGCACACAATGTGGAGTTGAATTCGTTGATTCTCGAATTCGAAGATATCGAATGGGATACATTAAACTGGCATGTCCGGTGGCTCACATATGGTATTTGAAACGTCTTCCTAGTTATATTGCGAATCTATTAGCTAAAACTCGGAAAGAATTAGAAGGCCCAGTATACTGCGATGTGTGACTTGATCACAAGTTCCGATCATACAGATCCGTAATAAGGAACTGTCATCCTATTCAATCTCATTGGGATGCCTTTAGCTCTGACATGTCCCTCCAGAGGAGTAGCATGAAGCTCAGAATTATAAGCATCTTGAAGAGATGTTGAGAAAGAGGAATTAGTCCAGGGTTTAGATATTCTGTATCAATTTGCTAATTGAACTTCGTGAAAACACTTCTTTCATATAATGGAATTCGAAAGTAATTCTCTTTCATTTGGGTTATCCCAGAGGTATTTCGGACCAAAGATATGGCTATAGGAGTCTATTCATCGCACATATGCTTCGATCAATAGTATTGTAACCATCGAAGTAAAGCAAGCAGGAACCTAAAGGATCAAATGGAACGAGATAAAGACAAGTAAATCCCTAATTGAAGGTCATTTCAAGAAGAAATGGATTGTTCGGAAGGGAAGAGACTGCTCAATAATTCCATATCTATGTTGTAGAATCGTAAAGGAATACTCAATTTCACCTGGAACTTGAGCAGAGAGTAGCGGTCTCTCTTCAGAGCGAAAAATAGTTGTATATATATATATATATATATATATTTTTTTTTTTTTTAGTTACTTGAGCCGGATGAGAGGAAACTTTCATGTCCGATCCTGAGGGGGGGAAATCTTAGAAAAACCTATCCGAATCTTTTTATTGCTAGGCCCATAGCTAACAAACCAACTTTATTGAGATCACGGGGTACATTCAATTATGAGATTCAATCCTGGAGAGATATTATTCCTCATTACCTCTCTGCTCGTTCTCATTACCTCTTTGCTCGGGGTTCTGGAACATTTCAAGAGAGAGAAATAGCTACTGGGGGAGATGCTATAAGGGAACAACTCACTGGTCTGGATCTTCAAATTATTATAGATCGTTCACATATGGAATGGAAGAACTTGGTGGAATTGAAATGGAATAGATTGGAGGAGGATCAAGAATCTACTGTGGATGGATGGGAGGATGAAACAATTCGAAGAAGAAAGGATTTTCTGGTTGGACGTATGAAATTGGCTAAACATTTTCTCCGAACAAATATAGAACCAAAATGGATGGTCTTATGCCTATTACCAGTTCTTCCTCCCGAACCGAGGCCAATCGTTCAATTAGGTGAAGGTGGACTTATTACCTCGTCAGATCTAAATGAACTTTATCGAAGAGTGATCAATCGGAATAATACTCTTACCAATTTATTAGCAAGAAGTGGATCTGAGTCATTTGTTATTTGTCAAAAAAAATTGATCCAGGAAGCCGTAGATGCACTTCTCGATAATGGCATCTGTGGACAACCAATGAGAGACAGTCATGATAGGCCTTATAAATCGTTCTCAGATGTGATCGAAGGTAAAGAGGGAAGATCTCGTGAAAATTTACTAGGGAAACGAGTTGATTATTCAGGTCGTTCCGTTATTGTGGTGGGTCCCTTTCTATCATTGTATCAATGTGGATTACCCTCAGAAATAGCAATAGAGCTTTTTCAAGCATTTGTAATTCGTAGTCTCATTGGACGACATATTGCTCCCAACCTAAGAGCTGCTAAAAGTATGATTCGAGATAAGGGACCCATTGTATGGGAAGTACTTCAAGAGGTTATGCAAGGACATCCCGTATTGTTGAATCGAGCACCTACCTTGCACAGATTAGGAATACAAGCGTTTCAACCTATTTTAGTAGAAGGACGTGCCATTCGTTCACATCCATCGGTTTGTGGAGGATTTAATGCGGACTTCGACGGAGATCAGATGGCTGTCCATGTACCTTTATCTCTGGAAGCTAGAGCAGAAGCTCGTTTACTAATGTTTTCTGAGACAAATCTTTTGTCTCCAGCTATCGGAGATCCTATTTCTATACCGACTCAGGATATGCTTCTTGGACTTTATATATCAACGGTCGGAAATAGTCAAGGTATTTATGGGAATAGGTACCATCCATATCACTCGGAAAAGAAAAGCTTTTCCTGTAAGAAACCTTCTTTTTATAGTTATGATGATGTGCTCAGAGCTTATCGACAGAAACGAATTGACTTATATAGCCCCTTATGGCTCCGGTGGGGAGAAGTGGATTTACGTATCATTACCTCAGTAAACCAAGAAGCCCCTATCGAGGTTCAGTACGAATCTTTGGGTACCTTCCACGAAATCCATGAACATTATCGAATAAGAAAAGGTAGAATGGGGGAAATCCTTAATATATATATTCGAACAACTGTTGGTCGTACTCGTTTCAATCGAGAAATGGAAGAAGCCATACAAGGTTTTGCCCGTTCTGAACACCCAAAGAAATCACTACCAGCTCTCAGGATCTAATGTTATTGATCTTATGATCTTTTCATTAGTGCAGATATAGAGATCGAGGAAGCCTTTGAATAACCGGCTTAAACCCATTGCTTAATCCTGCTCATGAAAATATGGAGATTTTTCCTTATGAAGGAACGAACTAGATTGCCCTTTGATAATTTGCCCTTTTATAATAAAGTGATGGATAAAACTGCCATTAAAAAGCTTATTAGCAGATTAATAGATCACTTCGGAATGACATATACATCACATATCTTGGATCAACTAAAGACTTCAGGTTTTCAACAAGCTACTGATACAGCTATTTCATTAGGAATTGATGATCTTTTAACAGCACCTTCCAAAGCATGGCTCGTCCAAGATGCGGAGCAACAAGGTTCTGTTTCAGAGAAACAGAATCATTATGGGAATGTACATGCAGTGGAAAAATTACGTCAATCGATTGAGATATGGTATGCTACAAGTGAATATTTGAGAAAAGAAATGAATCCGAATTTTAGCATGACTGATCCCTTAAATCCAGTACATGTTATGTCCTTCTCAGGAGCTAGGGGAAGTACATCTCAGGTTCACCAATTAGTAGGTATGAGAGGATTAATGTCAGATCCTCAAGGACAAATCATTGATCTACCCATTCGAAGGAATTTACGCGAAGGGCTCTCTTTAACGGAATATATTATTTCCTGTTATGGGGCTCGTAAAGGAGTTGTGGATACTGCTGTACGAACAGCAGATGCTGGATACCTCACACGTAGACTCGTTGAAGTGGTTCAACACATCGTAGTACGTAGAAAAGATTGTGGCACTATCCAAGGTATTTTCGTAAGTCCCATTCGAGGTCGAGAGAGGGACAGAAATGAAATTGTTGTACGAACACAAATACTGATTGGCCGTGTGCTAGCAGACGATGTATATATAAATAGGAGATGCATTGCCACGCGCAATCAGGATATTGGGGTTGGACTTGCCAATCAATTAATAAACCTTCGAACACAACCAATATATATACGAACCCCCTTTACTTGCAAGAGTATATCTCGGATTTGTCAATTATGTTATGGTCGGAGTACTACTCACAATCACTTGATCGAATTAGGAGAAGCAGTAGGTATTATTGCAGGCCAATCCATTGGGGAACCAGGAACTCAACTAACACTAAGGACTTTTCATACCGGGGGGGTATTTACTGGTGATATTGCAGAACATGTACGAGCCCCTTTCAATGGAAAGATTGAATTCAATGATAATTTGGTTTATCCTACACGTACATGTAATGGACATCCTGCTTATCTATGTCATAATAACTTATCCATCACTATTGATGGTCAGGATCAAGTAAAAAACTTAACTATTCCACCACAAAGTTTACTTTTGGTTCAGAATGATCAATATGTGGAATCGGAACAAATTATTGCCGAGGTTCGTGCTAGAACATCTTCCTTCAAGGAAAAAGTTCGCAAAAATATATATTCTGACCTAGAAGGAGAAATGCACTGGAGTACCAATGTGTGTCATGCACCTGAATATGTACACGGTAATGTTCATCCTATACTCAGGACGGGTTATCTATGGATATTATCGGGAGGTATATACGGATCCGGTGTAGTACCCTTTCCATTTCATAAACATCAGGATCAAGTAGATGTTCAACCTTTTGTTGCCAAACATCAATCACTTTCCGATTCTTACGTGGATCAAGTGGAACATAGATCAGGTGACTCAAACTGCTATGGGAAGGAAGAACAAATCTTCAGTTATTCAGAAACTGATCGGACCATATCCAACGAGCATCGAGACTCTATTTATGTCACCCTTTCCCCTAAGAATTACAATATGAAGGGGAAAAGGCAAATGAATCGATTCATCGTCCCGTTGCAGTGTGATAAAGAATGGGGAAAAAGAATAATATCTTTTCCTGATACGATTCTTAGAATACCCAAAAGTGGTGTTCTACAGAGAAATTCCATTTTTGGATATTCTAACGTTGAATATGGAATACCTGATGGGCCCATTATGGCAACATCCTTTTCCCTAGATTTATCGAGGGAAGGGGACAACTTGCAGATTCAAGTTAGCAATTCTAGTTCGTACGAAGATGGTGAACGAATCCAAGTAATGAGTGACACAAGTATTCCATTGGTTCAAACTTGTCTAGGATTTGATTGGGAACAAATAGATTCTATAGAATCTGAGGCTTATGCTTCTCTTACTTCAGTAAGAACAAATAAGATCGTTAGCAATATGATTCAAATTAGCTTGATTAAATACCCCCTTTTTTTCATGGGGAGAAGGGACAATAAAGCAAGTTCAAATTTGATGTTCCATAACAAATTGGACCACACTAATCTTTTCTATTCCAATGGGGAGAGGCAATTAATTAGTAAGCATCAAGGAACTATTTGTTCATTATATAATGGGGAAGAAGACAGTGGATCTTTTATGATTTTGTCACCATCTGACTGTTTTCGAATCGTTCTATTCAATGATTCAAAATGTTATGATACGGTAAATAAATCAAATAGAGAGGATCCTATGAGGAAAATCATTGAATTTTCGGGTCTCTTGGGTCATTTACATAGTATCACCAACCGCTTCCCATCCTCCCATTTTCTAACTTATAAAAAAGTATTGTCGAAGAAACATTCCATTTTCCACAATTCTTTCAATACTTTCCAAGTACCTAAATACTATTTCATGGACGAAAATACGAGAATTTCTCATTTCGATCCGTGCAGGAACATCATTTCCAATCTCTTGGGTCCAAATTGGTGCTCTTCCTCATCCGAATTCTGCAAAAAAATATTTCCAGTAGTTAGTCCTGGACAATTAATTCCTGAAAGTGTATGTATATCCGAGGATGAACCACTCCCCGAATCTGGTCAAATTATAGCAGTTGATGAGGAATCTTTAGTCATTAGATCAGCTAAACCCTATTTGGCTACTCGAAAAGCGACTGTTCATGGTCATTATGGAGAAATTATTGACAAAGGAGATACATTGATAACATTGATATATGAAAGGTTCAAATCCAGTGATATAATTCAAGGTCTTCCTAAAGTTGAACAATTGTCAGAAGCCCGTTTGAATAATTCAATATCGATGAATCTGAAAGAAAGTTTTGAAAATTGGACCGGAGATATGACAAGATTTCTTGGAAGTCTTTGGGGGTTATTCATCAGTGCTAGGATAACTATGGAACAAAGTCAGATTCATTTGGTCAATCAGATTCAAAAAGTTTACCGATCCCAAGGGGTACGAATTTGTGATAAGCATATAGAGATTATTGTACGCCAAATGACATCGAAAGTCTTAATTTCAGAAGATGGAATGGCTAATGTTTTTTCACCGGGGGAACTCATTGGATTATCACGAGCACAGAGAATGGATCGTGCTCTGGAAGAGGCAATCTACTATCAAACCATGTTATTAGGAATAACAAGGGCATCTCTTAATACTCAAAGTTTTATATCCGAAGCAAGTTTCCAGGAAACTGCTCGGGTCTTAGCTAAAGCTGCTCTACAAGGTCGTATCGATTGGTTGAAAGGCTTGAAGGAAAATGTTATTCTCGGGGGGATTATACCTGCCGGTACTGGACAGCATATTCACCGTTCAGGGAAACGGAACGGAATGGATCCAAGAATGGGGAATAGGAATCTATTTAGCAAAAAAGTGAAAGATATTTTCTTTCATTATCACAAAGTCTCTTTTTTTTCCATTCAAGAAAATTCTCACAATATTTTGAAGCAGCCATTCAAATAGTCTTGATTAATAAAGAGATTTCTTGTTATGTTCATGATTATTCATTCTATAATAGGATGAATATCAAATATTCTATGAGTGAGAACGTTTATACCACGTACTAGACAGACAGGCAATCTTTGAGATGTAATCGATTCCGTTGGAATAATTAGATATTATGCTACATGTTATTTCATTATTTTGGGGAGGAAAGCGAACGAGAATGAGCAAAAGATATTGGAACATGGATTTGGAAGAGATGATGGAAGCAAGAGTTCATTTAGGACATAAAACTAGGAAATGGAATCCTAAGATGGCACCTTACATTTTTACAGAGCGTAAAGATACTCATATTTTAAATCTCGCTAAAACTGCTCGTTCTTTATCAGAAGCTTGTGATTTGGCGTTTGATATAGCAGGTAGGGGAAAACAATTCCTGATAGTTGGTACCAAATATCAAGCAGCTGATTTAGTAGCATCAGCTGCTACAGAAGCTCGATGTCATTATGTAAATAGAAAATGGCTTGGTGGTATGTTAACTAATTGGTCTACTACAGAGACGAGACCTCAGAAGTTCAAGGATTTAAAAAAAGAACAAGATACGGGACGATTCAATCGACCTCCAAAGAAAGAAGCAGCAATGCTCAAGAGACAATTGGACCAATTGCAGAAATATCTAGGTGGGATTAGATACATGACGAGCTTACCCGATATTGCGATAATTACCAATCAACAAGAAGAATCCATTGCTCTCGGGGAATGTAGAATTTTGGGTATTCCGACAATTTGCTTAGTTGATACAGACTGTGATCCAGATCTCGTGGATATCCCAATTCCAGCCAATGATGATGGTATAGCTTCAATCCAATTGATCCTGAACAGATCAACGTCAGCAATTTGCGAAGGAAGGTCATTAAGGTCATTATAGCTATATGAAGGGCTAATAGATAGTAAATTAGTAATAATAAGAAAATAGAAAAAAGGGACCTGAAGATTTACTGAGTTGGCTGCTATTCCATCCAAGATCTCGTAAGAGCGAATTTCATTTATTGGTTCGGTTGGCTGCTCCAAAATTTGAAATATTCTTAATGGAATAACCATTTTATTATCTCGTGACATAAAACATTCTGATGAGAGCGAAATAATTGAGGAAGCCCTCATTCGACAAAAATCATTTCTTTTCTTCTTTAAGTGAATTTTTACAAGGAGGTAATATGGATATGGATATCGTACGATCTCCTATTAGCACACTGAATCATATCTACGAGATATCCGGTGTGGAGGTGGGTCAACATTTTTATTGGCAAATCGGGGGGTTTCAAGTTCATGCACAGGTACTTATAACTTCTTGGGTTGTAATTGCTGTCTTATTAGGTTCAGCTACCATAGCTGTTCGAGATCCACAAACCATTCCTACCGGTGGTCAAAATTTTGTCGAATATATTCTCGAATTTTTTCGGGACTTGACCAGAACTCAGATTGGGGAGGAAGAATATGGTCCCTGGGTTCCCTTTATTGGAACTCTGTTTCTATTTATCTTTGTTTCTAACTGGTCAGGTGCTCTTCTTCCTTGGGGAATTATAAAATTACCTCATGGGGAGTTAGCTGCACCTACAAATGATATTAATACTACAGTTGCTCTAGCTTTGCTTACGTCAGTAGCATATTTCTATGCAGGTCTTGCAAAGAAGGGGTTAGGTTATTTTGGTAAATATATTAAACCAACCCCAATACTTTTACCAATTAACATCTTAGAGGATTTTACAAAACCTTTATCACTTAGTTTTCGACTTTCTGGAAATATATTAGCTGACGAATTGGTAGTTGCCGTTCCTGTTTCTCCGGTACCTTCAGTAGTTCCTATACCTGTAATGTTCCTGGGATTATTTACGAGCGGTATTCAAGCTCTAATCTTTGCAACTCTAGCTGCAGCTTATATAGGCGAATCCATGGAGGGTCATCATTAAATCACTGTCCAATCAGACAGAAGATTTTCTAAGTATCGTCCAAACTCATGACTTGATATGCATGGTAGAAGCAAATCGGAATTCTTAGTAACAAGAGCTTGGTAAAAAGATTGAAGATCAGTTAACTACTAATTATGTCCATTAGATCTCCAGAGAGAGTGGATCAGATTGGTCCATTTGTATAGAGATATGAGATAAAATAGGAAGGATCAAACAGGTTCACTAATCGGAGTTGGTTGAGTAAAGAATGTATCCCGGCGTAGAACGATGAAATTTTTGTTCCCAGTAAGGGAGGATTTTTTAACATGTTTACTTTGTATATAGTTCGTTTAATATATTAATCCATTTATATTGATTATAAGCCTTATAGATTTTATGGATTAATATATCATCTATAGATGTGATATATTATTACTTATAGGCTCTTACGCAGTCTATTCTCTCTCCGTTATAATAATTCATATGTCCAATAAATTGGAATCTGTATTTCGAATATGATGAAGAATAAATATTTTCATAGGGAATAATAGGTTTCCCTATTCGTTTATATTATCACTTTGATACCAAAATATTTTGGTTTCTTAGTTGTTCGGAAGAAATCGTTCCATAATTGAACAATCGGTGAACACTAAATAGATGAAACTGTCGTATTATCAACTATTTCCCAACCTTAGTAAGAGGAGATTACCATGGATCCCTTAATTTCTGCTGCTTCCGTTATTGCTGCTGGATTATCTGTAGGGCTTGCTTCCATTGGACCCGGCGTTGGTCAGGGCACTGCTGCGGGCCAAGCTGTAGAAGGTATTGCAAGACAACCAGAAGCGGAAGGTAAAATACGAGGTACCTTACTGCTAAGTTTAGCTTTTATGGAAGCTTTAACTATTTATGGACTAGTTGTGGCCCTAGCACTTCTATTTGCGAATCCCTTTGTTTGATCCTGAAAACAAAGATCCCTACACCTCGTCATTCCATTAGTATTTATCCAAGAATTCCCTTGTTTAGCTGATCTTTTAGGGGAGGGGCTGATCCGAATAATAAGCAAATGAATTATTGTCTTTTTTCCTATACCTATACTTCGGTCAGAAAGATTCATGACGCGTGCGGCAGGGAAGGGAGTGGATGGGGCAAATAATTTTTTTTATCCTTATATAAGACCTGGGACTAAGTTTAGTATCCCAAATATTCTTATCCAGAACTAGATAGGATCAAATAAGAAAAGAACAAAATTCTGTAGAACATATCCTTATCTATGAGGGGAGAGCGTATGAAAAATGTAATTGATCCTTTCATTTCCTTGAGTTATTGGCCTTCCGCTGGGGGTTTCGGGTCAAATACCAATATTTTAGAAACAAATATAATAAATCCAAGTTTGGTGCTTAGTGTACTGATCTATTTTGGAAAGGGAGTGTGTGCGAGTTGTATATTCGAATAATATGGCTGGGCCCAACCAGCTGCACTTTGGAGATAGAAAAGTGCATGATCTCAACGAATTACTTCCGAACGGGGAATAGTGAAGAACTATAGCATTTCGTAATTGATTGGGAAATGAACTCTTAGTTTATACCAACCAATGAGGGAGGACCATTAGAATGGTTAAAGCTGAACTGTTTGAAGTCTAAGCACAACTAATTGGGTACTCTTTCCACCGCTGTGTCAAGATGAGATGGATTCAAAGGCATAGTTGGAGATTGATCCGATATATAACATTCATATCAATGGAATAATTTGATCTATTTACTTCAAAATAGTCCCAATCTCCCATCCAATTTTAGTTCCAATGCTAAACTGACGACCTACACAGAAGGGAAATTATTCGATAGAACAAAAAGGAGGAGGCACAAATTAATTGATTGAACGGAACGTATTGATTCAAATTTCATGGGGGAAGAAGATGAGAGAAAAGGGGAAACGACAACAAAAACTTTATTAATAATTGCAAATCCCTTTTGCTGAAAGAGCCCTTCGGAGATATCGGTCTTTTATAGATTGATTCTAATATTCCGTAAACGGAACGGAAAGGGCAGGCTTGGTGTTGATGAAGGAAGGGAACGCATATGTTCCTGGGGAATAAACAAAGAACTGAGCAGGAGAGCCGAATGAATCGAAAGATTCGTGTTCGGTTTGGGAAGAGATTATGAATTCGTTCATTTTTTGAATAGATAATCTACTTTCATTAAGTAATCTATTAGATAACCGTAAACAGAAAATATTGAATACTATTCGGAATTCGGAAGAACTATGTAAAGGAGCTATCGATCAGCTCGAGAAAGCTCGGGCTCGCTTAAGGGAAGTGGAAATGATAGCGGGCGAAATCCGGGTAAATGGAGACTTCCAAATAGAACGAGAGAAAGAGGATCTCATCAATGCTGCTTCTGAGAATTTGGAACAATTAGAGGATCCCAAGAATGAGACGGTTTACTCCGAACAGCAAAGAGCAATTGACCAGATCCGACAACAAGTTTCTCGCCAAGCTTTACGAAGAGCTATAGGAACTTTGAATAGTCGTTTGAATACTGAGTTACATTTACGTACGATCGATCACAATATTGGCCTGCTTAGAACCATGATGAACACAAGTGATTAGTTGTTATAGGTCCTATTTCTCAACAGAGAATTAATAAGTGCTAATGGGAAATATTCGACTCGACGAAATTAGTAGTATTATACGGAAACAGATCGAACAATATAACAACGAAGTAAGAGTTGGTAATCTTGGCACCGTACTTCAAGTAGGAGATGGCATTGCTCGTATTCATGGTCTTGATGAAGTAATGGCAGGGGAATTAGTTGAATTTGGAGATGGTACAATAGGCATTGCCCTAAATTTGGGATCGGATAATGTTGGAGCTGTATTAATGGGCGATGGCTTGATGATACAAGAAGGCAGTTCCGTGAGAGCAACGGGAAAAATTGCTCAGATACCAGTAAGTGATGCGTATTTGGGTCGTGTTGTAAATGCTCTAGCCCAACCCATTGATGGCAAGGGTCAAATTTCAGCTTCCGAATTTCGACTGATTGAATCTCCCGCCCCAGGTATTATATCAAGACGTTCCGTATATGAACCCCTTCAAACGGGGCTTATTGCTATTGATTCTATGATTCCTATAGGACGTGGTCAGCGAGAATTAATTATTGGGGACAGACAGACCGGCAAGACAGCAGTAGCTACAGATACTATTCCTAATCAAAAGAGTCAAAATGTCATCTGTGTCTATGTAGCAATTGGTCAAAAAGCTTCTTCCGTGGCTCAGGTAGTTAATACATTCCGAGAACGTGGCGCAATGGAATATACCATTGTGGTAGCGGAAACTGCGGATTCTCCCGCTACATTACAATATCTCGCTCCTTATACAGGGGCAGCTTTGGCTGAATACTTCATGTATAAGAAACAACATACATCAATCATTTATGATGATCTCTCCAAACAGGCACAAGCTTATCGACAAATGTCTCTTCTATTAAGAAGACCACCTGGTCGAGAAGCTTATCCGGGAGATGTTTTCTATTTGCATTCCCGTCTCTCGGAAAGAGCAGCTAAATTAAGTTCCCAGTTAGGTGAGGGGAGTGTTACTGCTCTACCAATAGTTGAGACTCAAGCTGGAGATGTTTCAGCTTATATTCCCACTAATGCAATTTCCATTACCGATGGACAAATATTTTCATCGGCCGATCTATTCAATGCCGGAATCCGACCTGCTATTAATGTGGGTATTTCCGTATCTAGAGTAGGATCCGCGGCTCAGATAAAAGCTATGAAAAAGGTAGCTGGAAAATTGAAATTAGAGTTAGCTCAATTTGCAGAGTTGGAAGCTTTTGCACAATTTGCTTCCGATCTTGATAAAGCTACTCAAGATCAGTTGGCAAGGGGTCAACGATTACGTGAGTTGCTCAAACAATCTCAGGCGGCTCCTTTGAAAGTAGAAGAACAAATAGCTACTATTTATACCGGAACGAATGGATACCTGGATATATTAGAGATAGCACAGGTGAGAAAATTTCTCGTTCGGTTACGCGAGTATTTGATAAAGAATAAACCTCAGTTCGGAGAAATTATACGTTCTACTGGTACATTTACGGAAGAAGCGAAAGCCCTTCTGGAAGAGGCTCTTAAGGAACATACTGAACTTTTTGTACTTCAAGAACAAAAGTGAATATTTGATCATTTGGTGGGATCATTCGGAACAGGAAAAAGAGCTGAAGAATTTGTTCCAATACATTGCACAACAATTTAGAACAATTGAAGAGTATTACGTCCAATAGGATTTGAACCTATACCAAAGGTTTAGAAGACCTCTGTCCTATCCATTAGACAATGGACGCTCTCTCTCTCTCTCTTCCATTTTTTTCTTTTCACTCTCTTTGGCATACATTATCCCGATCTACCCTTTTTATTCACAATGAGTTAGGATAGGAAAAGAATGGAATCTATTTCAAATTGAAATGGAAATTTGATTTCGAGTGAATCGTGAAATTATGTTAGATAATCACTTGATATCTACCTATTCTATCTATATAGATAGATAATAGGTAGATATCTGTTAGCGGGTAGCGGGAATCGAACCCGCATCGTTAGCTTGGAAGGCTAGGGGTTATAGTCGACATTGATTATTCAATGCCTCTAATTCAGAACCGAACATGAAAATTTCATGTCATTCGGCTCCTTCATGGGGGATAGAGAGTGGTATGAGGGAAGAAGCGGAGTATTTATATCAAATCTTTTTGAAAGGAGATTTCAATTCTTTCTCTTCTTTCTTTTTTTTCTCTCTTTTCTAATAAAACCCTAATTTCTTATCGTACCCATAGCATCTACGTCAGTTTATTCTCTTTTCTTCTCTTCTCTCTTTTTTTTTTAGAGAAGGGCCCGAATCGTAGAATACTTACTCACTTTCTAGATGATCCCTATAGAAAGATAAATTTGAAAAGTTTTCAATAATCACAAATCTTTCTAGTTACTTCGTTCCCTATTTCTACTGATTCCGATCCCCAGGAGAACAAATTCCACCGAGCTCGAACGAAATGCTGATAACCCAAGTAAACCAAAGTCATCGTTCTATAGCTATTCGGCTTCAACTGGATCCTTCCATAAGTTGAAGGTTTAGTCACGATGAAAAAATATCTTTGGATCTCCATAGATATGTTATTTCTCTAACCTTGAAAATATTCTGTGTCGCTATCTCGGAACCAAAAATGTGTTTCTCTTTCATCATTTCAGACCCAGATTACGAGAAGGTATGCTATTCCTGAACCATAGCATTTATAGGGAAGGTTTTTCACCTATTTGGAAATAGAGCTTTAGATGGATCAAAGATCCATGTAAAAGATCCTTCAACTATTTGAGTTGATAATGTAACGAATCACACTTTTACCACTAAACTATACCCGCCACGATCCGATTGTAACATACGGATCGATCTTTTGTCCAACCGATAGGAAGATGAGGAGTTATCAACCTCTATTGAAAGTTTCTATCAATCATTACCTCGTTTTCATTATTACATGAATCTCCATCGCCGGGGATGAAATACTATTTACCAAAGTATTTCATTCCCGGCGATGGCTCATTGTAATTATAGATTACCTTTGCGAACTGCTAATAAAACAATGACTAATGGGCCCGATACAACCGTCAGAGTCAGAACAGTGAGCTGCGCAATAACTTCTAGATTCATTTGGGTTTCTTTCACCTCTATGATCCCATCGACTTGATGGATGTATGAATAAAATGTTGTCGAGATCAATCACTTTTCTTCTCTTCTATTTTTTCTTCTTCATCTGCCGCTCCATTTTTCTTCTTTAATTCTCGCTATCATTTTCATTTTCATCTTTTTTATCATTTTCATCTTCATCTTTTTTATCTTTTTCATCTTCATCTTTCTTATCATTCCTAAATATATAAAGGAGAATGAAAAATACAACTAAAAAGATGAACATGTTTAATAGAACTATACCAATTACTTCTAATAGAAACCGAAAAGCTTGGATTATTTTCATTTGCATTTTTTTTTTAACTCCTTTATTTCATTTAAATTTTTAACTTTGTAATCATTTTACTCCATTTTTTCCTTTTTTTTTATCCCGAAGTCCGACAGAAAATTGAAGTATACCACATCTTATCTTGAAATTGAAAAAATAGCAAGTTTCCTCTTTTTTTTTCGCCGATTCTTCAAATTAAGTAAAAATGGGACCAATCCCCACATTGTGTATTGGTACATACAAACGATAAAATATCTTTGCCTCTCCCTGCTATTATGTATGAACAGAATTGTTTCGAACCTGTTCCATCATTAGCAATGTCCAAGTGAATAGATGTTCACCTTCGAGATGATCCGGGTCTAGCTTGATAGCATGATCTCTTCCAATCCAATGTGAGAAAGTTACATAGTGTCTACTTTTTCTGATAAAAAAAAAAAAAAGGGGTGTTTGCATGGGTTTGCCTTGGTATCGCGTTCATACCGTCGTATTGAATGATCCTGGCCGGTTAATTTCTGTACATATAATGCATACAGCTCTAGTTGCTGGTTGGGCCGGTTCAATGACTCTGTACGAATTAGCTGTTTTTGATCCATCTGATCCTGTTCTTGATCCAATGTGGAGACAAGGTATGTTTGTTATACCTTTTATGACTCGTTTGGGAATAAAGGATTCATGGACTGGATGGAACATCACCGGAGAAACCGTAATTAATCCTGGTATTTGGAGTTATGAAGGTGTGGCTGGGGCACATATAATGTTTTCTGGTCTGTGCTTTTTGGCAGCTATTTGGCATTGGGTATATTGGGATCTGGAAATATTCTGTGATGAACGTACAGGAAAACTTTGTTTAGATTTGCCAAAAGTATTTGGAATTCATTTATTCCTCTCAGGAGTAGCTTGTTTCGGATTTGGAGCATTTCATGTAACGGGTTTGTATGGTCCTGGGATATGGGTGTCTGATCCTTATGGACTAACTGGAAAAATACAACCAGTGGATCCAGCATGGGGAGCTGAAGGTTTTGATCCTTTTGTTCCGGGAGGAATAGCTTCTCATCATATTGCAGCAGGTATATTGGGTATATTAGCAGGTCTATTCCATCTCAGTGTTCGTCCTCCCCAACGTTTATACGTAGGATTACGCATGGGGAATATTGAAACGGTCCTATCCAGCAGTATTGCTGCTGTGTTTTTTGCAGCTTTCGTTGTTGCCGGAACCATGTGGTATGGCTCCGCAACTACTCCGGTCGAATTATTTGGTCCCACTCGTTACCAGTGGGATCAGGGATACTTCCAACAAGAAATAGATCGACGGGTTCGTGCCGGTCTGGCCGAAAATTTGAGCCTATCGGAAGCTTGGTCAAAAATTCCCGAAAAACTCGCTTTTTATGATTACATTGGTAATAATCCAGCTAAGGGGGGGTTATTCAGAGCAGGTGCGATGGACAATGGAGATGGAATAGCTGTTGGTTGGTTAGGACACCCTATCTTCAAAGATAAGGAGGGAAATGAGCTTTTTGTACGTCGTATGCCTACCTTTTTCGAAACATTTCCAGTAGTTCTGGTAGACAAAGAAGGAATTGTGAAAGCCGATGTTCCTTTTAGGAGGGCAGAATCCAAGTATAGTGTTGAACAAGTAGGTGTAACTGTTGAGTTCTATGGTGGTGGACTTGACAGGGTCAGTTTTGGTGATCCTGCTATAGTAAAAAAATATGCTAGACGTGCTCAATTAGGTGAAATTTTTGAATTAGATCGTGCTACTCTAAAATCCGATGGTGTTTTTCGTAGTAGTCCAAGGGGTTGGTTTACTTTCGGACATGCTACATTTGCTCTCCTTTTCTTTTCTGGACACATTTGGCATGGTGCTAGAACCCTATTCAGAGATGTTTTTGCTGGTATCGACCCGGATTTGGATGCTCGAATAGAATTTGGAGCATTCCAAAAACTAGGAGATCCAACTACTAAGAGACAAGTGGTATGATATTGCTCCTATCTCTTCTCTAATCAATATTAGTACGAAAGCTATCTCCATAATTGTAAATTACGATCGAATCTATGGAAGCATTGGTTTATACATTCCTGTTGGTATCGACCCTAGGGATAATCTTTTTCGCTATTTTCTTCCGAGAACCACCCAAAATTCCGAATAAAGGGGGAAAATAATTTTGCTTCTCCAAATCTTCATTCTTTCTCTCCCATCAATGAAAGAATGACCTTCCCTATAGGGGAAGGTCATTCTTTCATTTAGTCCTCGTGATCCTCAAAAGGATCCCTAAGTTGTTCAGAGGGTTGCCCAAAGGCGGTGTATAGGGCATAACCAGTAAAGCTCACAAGTAAACAAGATATGGAGATGGTGACTAAGGTTGCAGTTTCCATTATTAGGTGATCCCAATATCATGGTATGTTTACCATATAATAACAAAGTTAACAGATCTAAACCAATACAATAGTTTCTATGGCTACACAGACCATTGATGATACTTCCAAAACCACGCCAAGAGCAACCGGTGTAGGAACGTCCTTAAAACCGCTTAATTCGGAATATGGTAAAGTAGCTCCTGGATGGGGAACTACTCCTCTTATGGGTTTAACAATGGCTCTATTTGCAGTATTCCTATCTATTATCTTGGAGATTTATAATTCTTCCGTTTTATTGGACGGGATCCCGGTTAGTTGGGGCTAGAGGAACTCCAAAATCCGTCCGGCGAGCTTAGCTCTTTAACAAAAAAAAGAACTGAGGGATCCAAACCCAGACCAAATAGGGGCTTTTAGTTTTTAGCTTATCTTGTTCCAATAGTTTGATCGTGTAATTACTTTTCTTTAAGGATTTTTGGAATATGGGTGTGCGACTTGTTGAAATCGATCCATATTAATAGTACAGAAGACCGATCTGTTATCTTCATAAAGATGGTCCTACCTCGTTGGATATTTAATTGATAGGATATTGAATCTCTAGAGCACGAGGTCTATCATCGATATGTTCCGGGAAGATCTTAACTATGGTTTGTACCTATTATTTCCTCGTAACCAGGCTTCCAATAAATAAATTGAAAGAGGTATTTCCTATTAAAAATCGAAGGATCTATCCCCTCTCATAATTATGCTGATTATGACCAAAGAATGATATAGTATCTGATTTCTCTTAGTTAGCATATTTCGTCGGATGAGCGAAAATGAAAAGGTTATTACCCAGAGAACCTTTTGGGGATTTGATAAAATCATCGGGGTATAATTTAAATCTTAGGTTTGGATTGATTCATCTATTGAGATCTCGACAAGATAATTCCTATCAATCGTCTATATTAGTTCTTTTCTAGGGAACTTATATCACACGAATAGGGTAAAAGATCGTTCAAAGGGCCTATAGTGATTTATCATAGGGATGAGCCGACTTGAAATTTTGGCACTATTTGAAATTTTGGCACTATAGAAGTCTTCCAATAGAAATGCTGGATTGTTTCGAATAATCCTCATTTCCTCAGCCGGTCAGGCAACGAACCATCAAGTATCTCAATATTTTCCCAATTGATATATTCGTGTCCAAAAGCATTTGCGTGTTCTTGTTCAAGCCGTATGAAGGGAAATTCTCATGTACGGTTTTCAGAGGGGGAATTTAAGTTTACCTATCTCAATAAAGTATACGATCGGTTCGAAGAGCGTCTCGAGATTCAGGCGATTGCGGATGATATAACCAGTAAATATGTTCCTCCTCATGTCAATATATTTTATTGTCTAGGGGGGATCACACTTACCTCTTTTTTAGTACAAGTAGCTACTGGTTCTGCTATGACTTTTTACTATCGTCCGACCGTTACAGAAGCTTTTGCCTCTGTTCAATACCTAATGACCGAAGTGAACTTTGGTTGGTTAATCCGATCCATCCATCGATGGTCGGCAAGTATGATGGTTCTAATGATGATCCTGCACGTATTCCGTGTTTATCTCACAGGTGGATTCAAAAAACCCCGTGAATTAACTTGGGTCACGGGTGTAATTTTGGGTGTGCTGACCGTATCTTTCGGTGTAACTGGTTATTCTTTGCCCTGGGATCAAATTGGTTATTGGGCAGTGAAAATTGTGACTGGTGTGCCTGAGGCTATTCCTGTAATAGGATCTCCTTTGGTAGAGTTATTACGCGGAAGTGTTAGCGTGGGTCAATCTACCTTGACCCGTTTTTATAGTTTACACACTTTCATATTACCCCTTCTTACTGCTGTATTTATGCCAATGCACTTTCTAATGATCCGTAAGCAGGGTATTCCAGGTCCTTTATAGAGAGCAAAGATAGATTGAAAATAACTATTCATAACTTATTGTTCTGAGTAACGACGGTAATATCTCATCGCCAGGAATATTTATTATAAAATAAATATCCATAGAAAATAGAAAATATGGTCCTCGGATTTCTCCTTTCGATTTTGGAGTATTATTCATCCAATACAAACAAATAATTGGAGTAGATTTTCAGACGGAGAAGATGGATTATGGGAGTGTGTGACTTGAACTATTGATTAGGCCATGCAGATACTTTCTCCGATCTACCACATCAATATTTCTGATAAAATGTAATGTGTCTCTGTCCCAATTTCCTTATCAGAAATAGGAAGTTTAACACCTGGGTGGAAAGGCATCGGTCAGTTTGTTCCGTTCCAAGAGAAGTCTTTCTATGATCGAATCCGGATCAGGAAGGGCTCCGTAAGATCCGGTCAATGGGGTATTATTTTCATATAATTAATAATTGGACCATATGACTTTACTTATCCTTTTCATAGTGTGAAAATGCATCCATTTCCCTTGCATCCATTTCGATGGGAAAACTATCGGAGTTAAAGAAGGGATCTAAGGAAGGAGAGAGGCCGGATCAATAACAAGTCAATACCTTGTATGCGAAAAAACTTTTTAGGTCTATTCGTGATGATAAACACAAATTACAAGGACTAAGATGGTCCAAAAGGCATATCGATCATGATCGAATTTGTGAGCTTACTTGGGTAATGAGCATTTAACTGGAATAATCAATTTACCAATGATGGATGATCATAGACATTATTAGTTCCTATTCTTACAATCCGTCTTCCATCACGGGAAAAAGAAGTGATATATACTCCCTCCAGTTATTGTTCGAGCCGGATGATCAAAATCGGCATGTCCGGTTCTTTCGGGGGATAGATCCATAGAGATCTACTTATCCCAATAACAAAGAAACCTGACCTGAATGATCCTGTGTTAAGGGCTAAATTAGCTAAAGGTATGGGACATAATTATTATGGAGAGCCCGCTTGGCCCAATGATCTTTCATATATTTTTCCAGTAGTAATTTTAGGTACTATTGCATGTACAGTAGGTTTAGCGGTTCTAGAACCATCAATGATTGGTGAACCAGCAAATCCATTTGCAACTCCTTTGGAGATATTACCCGAATGGTATCTTTTCCCTGTATTCCAAATACTTCGTACAGTACCTAACAAATTATTAGGTGTCCTTTTAATGGCCTCAGTACCCGCGGGATCATTGACAGTGCCTTTTCTAGAGAATGTGAATCAATTTCAGAATCCATTTCGTCGTCCAGTAGCTACAACAGTATCCTTGATCGGTACTGCAGTAGCCCTTTGGTTAGGCATTGGGGCAGCGTTACCTATTGATGAATCTTTAACTTTAGGTCTTTTCCAATTTGATCCAACTGTCGAATATAAAAATCTTTCAATTTTTTATTCATATATCTAGGGAGTAGTTGCTTCAAGACAAATTATATCTCCCTAGATATACCCATCTTGTCAGATATTTCTTTGGAATATTCAATGAAATGAAACCAACCATTTAATGAACCCGAAACTAATTCCTGGGTGGATCAATTGCAAAACGTTTTCGTAAAATTTCAAATACCTGTTCGACAGATTCCTTCCCGAAGCGTTCAATTCTCATTAGATCTTCTCGACTGTAATTTAAGAGGTCCGATAATGTATGTATATTGGCTCTTCTGAGGCAGTTATAGACTCTGGGGGGTAACTCTAATTGGTCAATGAAAATATGTTGAAATGCAATTTTTTTTTCTTTCGTTTCCCCCGTATCAGTCAATACGTGCGAAAGGGGGAAGGGAGGCATATTAGATCCTTTTCTATTGTTCATTCCATCGATGTTTTGTTCCTCTCCATGCAGGAAGGGAATAAATAACTCGATCAAAATTCGAGAAGCTTCGGAAAGTGCCTCCCTAGGAGTTAACCCCCCATTCGTCCATATTTCCAGGAAAAGGACTTCTCGTATTTCATTTCCGCTCCCATAGGAATGAATACTATAATTCGCATCGCGAACAGGCATAAAAACAGCATCTATAGGAAAAATTCCGTCCTGATAATTATTTGGACTATGTATAATATATCCGCGATTTTTTTCAATTTGTAATCTTATATCAGAAGTAATTGATTTAGTAAGTCTAGCTATATGTTGTGTAGTATCAATTATTTTCACAGAAGGTGGTAATATGATATCTTGAGCAGTTACATTTCTGGGTCCAACGATACAGATAGAAGCTCCTCGGATTCCGTACGAATCACTTCTAAGTACAATTTCTTTTAGATTCATCAAAATGTCATGTACTGATTCTTCAATACCTATTATCGCGGAATATTCATGTTTTATGTTCTCCAATTTAACATGTGTGATACATGTTCCTTCTACTTCTCCAAGTAAAACTCTTCGCATTGCGATGCCTATTGTATCGGCTCGACCTTTGCGGAGCGGGGATAGAGCAAAACGGCCATAATGAAGACGCTCACTGTATGCTCTGGATTCGATGCACTTCCATCGTAGTGTCTGAATAGAGACTGAGATTTCATCTCGAATCATACCAAGATTATTTGATCAGATCATAAAATCATTTCTTTCTCTTGAAATTCATTCAATTCTTACACACGTCTCTTTTTGGGAGGTCTACATCCATTATGTGGCATAGGGGTTACGTCACGTACAAAACTTAATAATATGCCACTTCTACGAATGGTTCGTAATGCTGTATCTCTCCCCCGACCAGGGCCACTTATCATAACTTCGACTCGTTCCATACCCCGATCCATTAATGTACGAATAACATTTTCTGCTGCAGTCTGGGCAGCAAATGGTGTACCTCTCCTTGTACCTTTGAATCCACAGGCACCGGCAGAAGACCAACACAAAACTTGTCCTCGTACATCTGTAACAGTAACAATGGTATTGTTAAAACTTGCTTGAACATAAATAACTCCTTTGAGTACTCGATTTTCATTCCTACGTGAACCAATTCTTCTTTTAGTTTTTGACATATTAATCATTATGAGTTCAGTTTGAAAAATGCATATCGAAATCTATTTTACCACTAGATCCGTTCATTGATATAGAAGAGGATTACCCCTGTTTTTGCTTATGTCTCGGATTGGAACAAATTATCATAACTCGTTTCCGTCTACGAATGGGTCGACATTTTCCACAAATTCTACGAATAGAAGCACGAATTTTCATATTTGTGACCCTCCAATTTGCTCATATTACATTTTTTTCGCTGAGAAAGAGAGTCCATTGAATCTATGATTCTCGATCCCTATCAGATGTTTAAAAAGTGATTCAATTGTTTGAAGATTTGTTGCTAAGTCTATATATTATACGTCCTTTGGTTAAATCATAAGCACTTAATTCGACCTTGACCCTATCTCCTGGTAGTATTCGTACGGAATTACGTCGAATCCTACCTGAAATATGAGTCAGAATCTGACATCCATTATCTGTCAGAACTCGAAACATACCGTTGGGGAGTGATTCAGTAACCAAACCTTCCGCATGGATCAGATTCTGTTTGTTCATCGAATCTCCTCCTCTTTTAATAAAAAAACTTTACTAACGTGCTTGGATGAAGATGAATGGTGTCTCGAACCAAACTTGCTCCAACTTTTCAGGGGATATCTTACAGAATCCATATTTTTGGACAAAATTCGGATTAATTACCATACATAACATAATATTTCTCCTCCAATTTTTTTCTGTCGAGCCTCTCGATCCGTCAAAATCCCTTGGGAAGTAGAAAGAATTACGATCCCCATTCCACCTAGAACCTTTGGAATTTCTCGATAATTGGAATAAATTCTCAAACCAGATTTGCTGGTACGCTTTGACGTAGTCATATATGTCCTTTTCTTCCTTCTCCGATATTTTAAAGTCGAGATAAAAAAAGATTTTTGGCCTTCCTGATGTTCCCTAACATCTTCTATAAAACCTTCTCGTAAAAGAATCCTTCCAATGTTCTTGGTAATATTAGTAGCTGTTACTCGAACCGTTCTTTTTTCTACCATGTCAGCGTTTCTTATAGAAGTAATTAGATTTGCAATAGTATCGTTACCCATGACGAACGAATTCTTAGGAATTCCTGGTCTCGATATAAAAGGCATGTTCGATCTTCTTTGAGGAATATGCCTGAGGTGCAATGAATTGATCCATGTATCATTTGATGAACTATCAGTAGAAGATTTCTACAAGATCTATCAGTACTTATAATACTTCGGGAGCCAATGAAACTATTTTCGTGAAATTCAATTGTCTCAATTCCTGAGCAACCGGACCAAAAACTCGAGTTCCTTTTGGATTTCCTTCCTGATCAATGACAACTGCTGCATTGTCATCAGATCGTATCATCATTCCATTGTCACGTTCAAATTCTTTACAGGTGCGTATAACTACGGCTCTAACCACTTCCGATTTTTCCAGGGGCATGTTAGGTACTGCTTCTTTAATTATAGCAATGATAACATCACCTATATGAGCACATTTACGATTACTTGCTCCTAGAACTCGAATACACATTATTTTTCGGGCTCCACTGTTATCCGCTATATTCAAATAAGTTTGAGACTGAATCATTTTTCCTCCAAAAGATTTGTTACTTCGGCAGATAACATGAAAAAAAAAGAAAAGGAAGAGTTCTTACCAACTAGTAATCTTCTTCCACTAGAAAGAGCTCTTTGATTCTGTATGGGTTAAGTAGTAACAAATTGAGTACGTATAGGCATTTTGTATGCAGCTATTCTAGCAGCTGCTCTAGCGACGGTTTCAGATACTCCACCCATTTCATAAAGTATTCGACCTGGTCTGATGACGGATACCCAATATTCGGGAGATCCTTTCCCGGAACCCATACGTGTTTCTGCAGGTCTCATTGTAATAGGTTTGTCGGGAAATATACGTACCCATATTTTTCCGCCACGACGGGCATAACGAGTAATCGTTCTTCGTCCGGCTTCTATCTGCCCAGATGTGATCCAAGCAGGTTCAAGTGCTTGAAGAGCGAATCTACCGAAACAAATGCGATTGCCGCGATAAGATACTCCTTTCATTCTTCCCCTATGTTGTTTACGAAATTTTGTTCTTTTTGGGTTATAGTCGATGGTTAATAGTATTTTGATCCCATCTCTAATCCAGAACCGGACATGAAAGTTTCTTCTCATCCGGCTCCTCGTGAATAATCCATGTCAAATTGGACAATCAATGTGTAGTTATTAGTTATATATAAATGAGTCTATATCTACGCATTACGCATATTGTATATAGAATATAATATACAGGACGAATAACTCTTTCCATCCAATGAGACTCTTAATAAATAATTTCACAGGCGAATATTGACTCTTCCGATATTTGCTCCATGGGGTCGACCTACTTATAGACTCCAATTAGATTAATTCGTTTTCGGTTTATTTCGCCATCCTATCCAATGAATGATTAAGATTCCTATATGATCTTATGCAGTCATAGGTTCCATCGTTCCATAGCTTCTCTCTAAATGCCCAGGTTTTCCCTCTGCAATGGAGCTTTCTTTTCATCTGTTACGGAATCAATTTCCTTAGTTTCCATCGACCCGAAGCTCTTTCTCCTTCATAAACTGAATCCCTTCAATCTTGCTTGAAAGAATCAGGATGATTCTTATGCTTTATCACACTGCTTTTCGGAGGGTAATTAATGAACCATACAATATTAGTAGAAGATTTCATTTCTCCTTCTTTTTTTTCTTTTTCCGCATTACCAAACACCTTTCTCGCTTCACGAGAGATAAAAATCTCATTTTTTTCTCGTGGAAGAAAGTATTTACGAGGCGATAGTATCTACCCATAGTTATTGGATTTTGGCAATATGAAGCAATGAGTTAGTCTCTAGTTTATTTATACCAGAGACCAATCCGTTCTTATTTCGAATTCTCCATAACTCCGGAAAAGAATGAAAAGCTCGATTCCAACGAGTCGCACACTAAGCATAGCACGGTTCCGAAATGGTAAATCTAATTTCTATTCGATCTGATAGAATTGATGATCCATGATCGAGCAGATTAGGAAAAAGACCCATTATTCCTACTCTTCTAAGATCCAAATTTTGATCCCTAAAACTCCATAGATGGTTTGAACCGGATAATAACAATAATCAATCCTAGCCCGAATTGTCTGTAGGGGAACCCTACCTCCCCTGTCCCATTCGACCCGGGCAATTTCCTTTCCGTCGAGACGTCCTGCAATTTGGATCTGAATACCTTCTACCTCTTCCCGTTCAGCCAATTCAATAGCTTTCTTCATTGTTTTTCTGAATGGAACTCTCTTCTCTAGTTGTAGGGCAATATACTCCGCAAGAATATTAGGTTTTCTATAGGGTTTCGCAACTTTTTCTATAGCAATGTGAAGTTTTCGGTCCACAGAATCGAGCATATTTAGTACATCGTTTTTTAATTTTTCAATTCCTTGAAAACCCCTACCTTCTATTAACAACAAGTTGGGAAATCCTATATATATTTTGACCTGAATCAAATCGATCTTTCTGCTAATCTCTACACGTGCAATTCCTCCATAATTCGAGGAGCTCTTTATATGTGTTCGTACATAGTTTTCAATGCAAGTACGTATTTTTTGATCTTCTCGGAGATCTTTGGAATAATTCCTTTGTTGCGCGAACCAATGGGAACGATCATTTTGGGTTACACCAAGTCTAAAACCAAGTGGATTTATTTTCTGCGCCATACATATCCTCTTTTTCGGGATTCTATTGACATAATCGGATCATTCGATCTGGAGATTTCCTCCAATACAATAGTTATATGACAAGTGGGTTTCTGTATTGGATAACCACGTCCCTGAGCTCTAGGTTGAACCCTTTTGAAAACAGCACCCTCATTCACTTCGACTCTACTGACGAGTAAATTGGCTTTGTTCAAACCCATATTGTGATTTGCATTCGCCGCCGCAGAATGAATTAATTGTGATATGGGATAACAGGCCCCATAAGGCATCAGTTCCAATATCATAAGTGCTTGTCCATATGAACAACCACGAATTTGATTAATTACTCTACGTGCTTTATGAGCAGACATACGTATATTTCTCGCCAAAGCTCGTATCTCTGGACCTGGACTATTATTTCCCATTGACTCCATCCTCCCCAATGAATGACAAGTATCTCTCAATTAACGACGAGATTTCTTATCGTTTCTCGCATGTCCCTGAAAAAGTAGAGTAGGTGCAAATTCCCCCAATTTGTGGTCTACCATACGATCTGTTACATAAATGGGTAAATGTTCCCTCCCATTATGAACAGCAATTGTATGACCGATCATTGCAGGTACAATGACAGATGCCCGGGACCAAGTCACTATTATCTTCTTTTCTTCCTTTATGTTTAGATTTTTAATTTTCCTCAATGAATGATTAGCCACAAAAGGATTTTTTTTCAGCGAACGTGCCATGATCAATTACCTTTCTTTCCTTTTTTTTTTTTATGGATATCCAACCATTCTTACTCACGTCGACGAAGGATTGAAGCATCACTGTACCTATTCCTCTTCCGACTTTTCTTTCCAAGCGCACTATAGCCCCAGGGGGTCACGGGTTTTTTCCTGCCAATTGGGGTTCTTCCTTCTCCACCTCCATGAGGATGGTCTACAGGGTTCATAGCTACTCCTCTTACCTCAGAACGCTTACCCAACCAACGTTTAGCTCCGGCTTTACCGAAACTTCTATTGTTTGCAGTTATATTACCCACTTGTCCAATTGTTGCTGAGCAGTTCTCAGATATTAAACGAACTTCTCCAGATGGTAATCTTAATGTGGCCGATCGATCTTCTTTTGCGATAAGTTCTGCTACAGCACCTGCCGCTCTAGCTAATTGTCCACCCTTTCCAAGTGTTATTTCTATGTTATGTATAGCCGTGCCTAAGGGCATATTGGTTGAAGTAGACTCTTATTCCGATAAATAAAAATCCCTTCCCAAACTGTACAAGCCTCTCTCAGGGCATACAGCTTTCTGGATGTATATGAAATTCTATTTACATATATTGATTAAATAGAATCGAGATGAGAAAGGGCATCTATTGTATTCTCTATGTCCCGATTCTCTACATCCTAGGTCTCTCTATTCCATCATCTGGCTTATATTCTTTATGTAGCATTCAGAATGAATGACTTTATCAAATTACGCTAATACTTTCGTATGTTATGGATAACGTAGGAGGCATATTAAACATCTTTTTCTCTTCTCTCTCTTTCTACTTTTTTTCTTCTCCCCATCTTTTCCTTTTGGGAATTATTACCACTGTCCAGCTCCGAATCCGCCTCTGACCATCAGATCAAATGTTAGTAACTTGTCTTTTTTGAGGGTGCCTCTATTCCAGTTTGTTCATGCTTCGGACAAAAAATCTGGTCCTCTCCATATTATCATATCTTCGGAACCAATGATCCGATATGAACAATTTTTGGATCCAATCACCTGCTGTCATTTATCCTCAGTTTCCCTTTGGGGTTCGTCCCGTAAAAGTGTCCTAGTTGGATCAGTGATAGCTTTATAGGTTTCGCTGTAAACCCAATCGGTTGCTTCCGATCACGTGATTTAATAATTCAAACCGCACTCAGAGGTAGGGCATTTCCTATTGATATAGGAGCTTTTGGACCAGAAAGAATAGTATCTCCAATCATGACCCCTCTGGGATGCAGAATATACATCTTATCGCCATTCTTGTAGTGCACCTTGCAAATGTATGCACTTCTATTAGGGTCGTATTCTATGGTTACAATTTTTCCCGATATGTGTTCCTTATCCCGTCGAAAATCAATTTGACGATACAGACGCTTGTGACCCCCTCCCCTGTGTCTTGCGGTAATAATTCCTCTTCCATTACGACCTTTCCCACAATGATGCTGTCCAGAGGTCAATTTCTTCTGCGGGTCCAACTGCACTCTTCCATCGAAACCTGATACAGATCTATTGCGTGTATCCGGAGTTAAAATTCTATATGAACGGATGGCCATTTAGTTTCAAAAATTTTTTTTTTCATTTTATTGTTCTGAAAAGAGTGGAATAGAATCACTGGGTTTAAGTGTAATAATCATACGTTTACAACGTATTGGATGTCCTATCATTGACCCTCTCTTTCCTCCTTTTTCAGGGAGGCGATAACTGTTCATAGCTATTACTTTAACATCGAAGAAATGTTCAATCCAAATTTTCATCTTTGTTTTGTTCAATTGCGAATCGACGTTAAAAGTATATTGATTCCTTTCTAATAGACGAATACTTTTCTCCGTAAGTACTGGATATTTCACTTCATCCATCAATTTTTATCCCTCCTTTCGTTTTTTCTCTTTTTTTCCCCTGTAGCTATTATTATAGCTGATAATATACCAATTGAATTATACAGATATATCATAGGTTAGGTATGGAAGTTATGCACGAACGTAATGCTCATAACTTTCCTCTGGATCTAGCTGCTGTTGAATCTATTTCAATAGGTGGATAATAAAGACTCTGATGGATTGTTATCGTGTATTGCTTAATTGAACAGTACCAAACCTTTCAATAAAATGAAAGGGTTGGTACTGTTCAAATGTTTGCTGTTATTCTTCATCCTTCTTCCCATTCCATAAATAATGGATATGTGCAGTTCTCCTGCATCCAGCAGGAATTGAACCCGCGAGTTCACCAATTATGAGTTGGGCGCTTTAACCATTCAGCCATGGATGCTGAATAAAGATCATCAACATATTCATTCTATAATATTAGTATAGACTCAGATCTGAAATTGGGTAGTTCGGGATCCAATCACATCACATTCTTTCTCTCATACTTGATTCATGTCAAGTATTACCAATAGACATTCGAATCAAATTTCATTGAATGAATTTGATAATAAGCCATGGACGAAACGAACAATTGTATGCGAATCCATTATAATTTATTGTATTGATTGTTCGGTCCTTTGGTCATCCACTCATGGTGGATGGGAGAATGATGAAGAAGTTGATGGAAAAATGTAAGAATTTGAGCTATTTCAAAGGAGTCTATTCTATTTCCCGAATAGAATACTTTCTGGCTGGATATCTTCATTAATATCTAGCCTCATTCCTACCTATTCTTGCATCCTTTATTTCTAGAGCTTTGGCCCCCATTGGTAAAGAACCGGACTACTAGTTACAAATCAAGTATCGAACCAATGGGAGATACTTTGATCCGATCTAGGATCATTATATGTTCACTTCAGTTCTTGTTGTTCCTGATGTTGGAACAGTCTCCCTTTATCTATGGGCTATGAGTTCTAGTATACAGGGTATATCTGTATTTATAAGAGCTTCAATTCTCGTGCTTATTTTCATCGTTGGTTCTGTGGCGAAAAGGAACATTGGAATGTTTCTCAGTTTCCGAGTATTCGGGGGGGGGAGAGGGAGGAGGGAAGTACAAAATGACATAAAGCCAATGATGAATCCTATAGAGTTACCTTTACTCAATCAAACAATTTCGAATCCAGGTATTTCAACTACCCCAAACGATCCGTCGAACGAATTGGGCCAGACTCTCCGGTCTATGGCCGCTCCTTTACGGTACGTGGTTCCATCGAATTCGCCTCATTAATAGGTTCGCGATTCGACTCCGATCGTTACGGTCCGGTACCAAGATCTGGTCTTGGACGAGCTTATCTCATTGTAACGGCGAGGACTGTGATCATGAAAAAGGCTCCTTCTGTAGTGAGATTGATTATACGAAAAAATGCCCGAACCAAAATATGTAGTTGCCATGGGAACATGTACTATCACAGAGGAATGTTTGGTACAGATTCTTATAGTACCGTTCGCGGAGTAGAAAAGTTAATTCCTGTGGATGTCTATTCGCCAGGTTGCCCACCTGAACCAGAGGCTATTATAGATGCTATAATGAAACTTCGTGAAAGAAAAGAGAGCTCCAACAAGGAAAGAATACAATATTTCACGATAAATCATAGGTTTCATCATGTTAGATTCAGTATTCATACTGGGAACTATGATCAAAAGTTATTACATCAATCTTTTGAACCTCAATTCGAATCTACTTTCGAAATATCCTCTGAAACGTTTAGATCTACTTCAACCCTTCAATTCTATTGAATAATACATCCCATTTCGGTTCGGCCAGAATGGGATGAATAGATTCCGACTAGTATCAGAGCCTCTTATCCATTCAATTCTTCCATATCCGGTAATATGGAAGAGGGATGGATTAACGAATCAAAATATTTGATTGACGCATCGATAATGATATATCGTGCACACGATATACGAGAACCAAAAGGAAGATTCGATTGATTTTATACTAGAGCTTATAATAGATTCTATTCCCACCGTAAAATCTTGCCCTCTGAGTTCTCGATCCTACTTTTTTATATGTACGGGAGTATCGAGATTCAATTGGAACGGACAGGGAGGGACAATATAAGCAAAGAAGAGCAGAATAGATTGATTCATCTATCTATTTTGATCGGGGTGTCTCCGTATGTACATATACATACGTATCTGTCAATATCAATGTATCCATATACATGGATATTGACATCTTGCCAGGAACCAGATTTGAACTGGTGGCACGAGGATTTTCAGTCCTCTGCTCTACCAACTGAGCTATCCCGGCTCTTCCCTGTGGATCATCCAGGTACAGGGTTTTCACTTGTGTCAACTAAAAATAAGGAAAAAACTATTTTTCCAGTTTTGAGAATGATCTTTCTTATTTTCAATCTGGAAGTCACTAATATGAGAAAAAATGGACTGCGACTGAATAATTTCGAAATGATTTCATCTATGTGGATCATCTATCACATAATGAATTGATAATATGATCAACTTATTATCTAATCAACTCAACTTGTCATAAAATGGATGGACAGATTCATGTTCTAATTTCTTCTGTTCATGAAGAAATAAAATAGTGAGGTAAAATAATCGAGAAGTGAGAATGGATTCGAACTAATGGAATTGGAGAAAATAGATCAGTCGTTCGGGAACGAACCTAGGTGGGGATAGAGGGACTTGAACCCTCACGGTCTATAAAGCCAACGGATTTTCCTCCTACTGCAATTTGCATTGTAGTTGACATTGACACGTAGAATTGGACTCTATCTTTATTCTCGTCCAACCATTTATTCCAAAAACTGATTCAATTCTCTATCTAAAGTAGAGAAGTTCATAATTGGATTACTTAATGTAAAATCAGTACTTCAACTCGAATCTGGCATCTATCTTACGAATAGATGCTTGGAACGATTCAAGTTCTGATCGCGAGTTTTGTCTGATGTTATATCACATTCCCACTTTTTAGGTGTAAATAGAGCGTTCTATAAATACAGTATTGGACCAAATGAGATTCATTCGTTAGAATAGCTTCCATTGAGTCTCTGCACCTATCCCCTTCCTATCTTAGGAGAATAAAAGAAGAAACTATTGTCTCCATGAACCGGATTTGGCTCAGGATTACCCATTCAAAATATCCCAGGGTTCCCTGGATTTGGAAGCTATCACTTGGTAGGTTTCCATACCAAGGCTCAATTCGATCAAGTCCGTAGCGTCTACCAATTCCGCCATATCCCCTTCTCGGAGAACGAGATCATAATCATAGGATCTAATATCCATCAGTGTTATTCATTGGATATTTGCTCAATATTGGGTGGGAGATTCTGCCCCTACTCCCCTTCTCTCGCCATCTCTATCTCTACCCCAATCGAATATTACTGGCTGGTAATCATTATATTATTTCTGCATTTGAAATGCAATGTTATTATCCTCCCCTAGTCGATTTGGAAGAGTGAGTAAAACGATCGATATAAATTAATCCTTACTTCCCTTTTCTTTCCCTTGAAGGAATCTACAATCTACATTCAAACAATGTTCCGTTGTAATTGTAATCTGGATTGCGTCATTGAATCTGATTCGCGCTATAATCGTTAGGATTCCAAAAGAATCTATGGATCTCACACCAATGAAATGAGGAGTTATATTCCATTGAGCCTGCTTAGCTCAGAGGTTAGAGCATCGCACTTGTAATGCGATGGTCATCGGTTCGATCCCGATAGCTGGCTCTTTTACGTTCCTCTCATTCCCATAATCCACAAAGTTTTGTTAGGATCAAGATGGAATGGAGAATACTCTTCCGATCGTTCGTCGGGTCCGTCATGCCATGATCACTTACTCCCAACTAGGAACGGGATGAATGAAGGATCTATAACAAATTGGAGAAAGATCTTCGTTTTCCATATAAAAGAATTCCAGTACTCGTACGGGTTATACTATTCTTTCTTCTTTCCAGCACTATTTGTTAATTGAATAAGGAGTTTCTATGTCCCGTTATCGGGGACCTCGTTTAAAAATAATACGTCGTCTTAAAACTTTACCAGGGCTCACTAGTAAAAGACCCAAAAACAGAAAGGATTCTATGAACCGGTCTTCTTCCAGGAAAATATCTCAATATCGTATCCGGCCAGAAGAAAAACAGAAATTGCGTTTTCATTACGGACTAACGGAGCGACAATTGCTGAAATATGTTCGTATTGCTAGAAGAGCCAAAGGATCAACGGGCCAGGTCCTATTGCAATTACTTGAAATGCGTTCGGATAATATTATTTTTCAATTGGGTATGGCTCCCACCATTCCGGGTGCTAGACAATTAGTTAATCATGGACATATCCGGGTCAATGACCATATGGTAGATATACCAAGTTACCCTTGCAAACCTCAAGATGTTATTACTATAAGAGATCAACAAAGATTGAGAGATATTATTAGGAAGAATCTAGATCTGTTCCAGAGGGATAAATTGCCAAATCATTTGACTTTTCATTCGTTACAATATAAAGGATTCATCAATCAAATAATAGATAGTAAATGGATCAGTTTGAAGATTAATGAATTGCTGGTCGTAGAGTATTATTCCCGTCAAGCTTGAATCGAGAATGAAATGAAAAGGAGGGGTTGGGTTGCTGGACATCTGGAAATTTTGTTCTTCTCCCTTCTTTTTCCCCTCCCCGAAGGGGACATTTTATAATCCTTCTGTACCTTACTTGTTATCCACGATACTTTTATTGCTTCTTCAAATGGTCTTTACCTTTCCCATACCACCAACCAATGTTCGTTCTATTTTCTATATCACAAATAGAAGGAGATTGATCCCAGAATTAAGACGTCCTATTGGGATTCAATCGATTAGAAAAACAATGGATGAGAATCGAATAGTAGGGTGAAGAAACGGAAAGAGAGGGATTCGAACCCTCGGTAAGCAGAAGCCTACATAGCAGTTCCAATGCTACGCCTTGAACCGCTCGGCCATCTTTCCTATGAGATCTCTTGGTTCTAATTAACAAAATTGGTGAATAGCAACTTCCTTACGAATTATTTTTGTTCGGGTACGAACAGTTCAATCTTTCGGAAAGAAATAGATAATAAATAAATAAAGACGAAAGGACATTTTATCCAACTTCCTCCTATTTTAGAAAATCCTCAATCATCCCTGTTGATCTGACGATCTTATTCAGATCGACCAATCAATAATTTGAGACAAATTAACTTATCCATTTCATATTATGAATATATATGGATCTGTAGTTATCGTCTTATCAATTGTATAAGAACTAATTCTTTGGCAATGATCCTGTGTAATGATGACTATATTTTTCCCGATATTCCTTTCTTTATCTATATGGCTAAAGCACACAATAGCTGGGTGGGCATTTCATTCTCATTATGCAATGCTCGATCGTTTAACTCTTTCTTTGTTCGGATCATGATCGAACTGGACTTCCCGAGTTTACCGAATCTAGTATTCTTTCAATACGAATCTTTTTTCCATTATTATTCATATTACTAATGAACAATTATTCCAATTATTCCAAATATTCCCTATCTATTCCCATTTGAAAGAATAAATTGGAATAGAATGATAACATATTTCCGATTGTAAGTAAATCCATTTTATGGTATTGTGCACCAGAAAAAAATTTCGTTCATGGAATCATTTGTATAAGGGAATGAAGGAAATTATCTAATCTGTAATTGACTATGCCTAGATCTCAGAGAAATGACAATTTTATTGATAAGACCTTCACAATTGTAGCGGATATCTTATTGCGAATAATCCCGATGGCTCCGGAGGAGAAAGAAGCATTTACCTATTACAGAGATGGTGTGATTTGATATTTTTTCCGTTCTTCTTTTTTTGGGGAAAAAAAGCATTCGGGAATCAAAATTGGGTGAATTAAAACTTACGCTCAGTGAAGGTGAGTTCTGGAGATAGAACAATTCCTTCTGTCGTGTATCCCCGGTCAATGCAGCCTTAGATGCTCTAATCTCCTGAGGATTTTAGTACCGAGCGAAAGGTTACACCTATGCAATAGGCCTTGCTTTTATAGTTGAACCTATCTGATAGGTGCGCATGAGGGGAGAAAGCACTACGTATGGAAATCGACAACACAAAAGCTTCGTTATAGTCCATAGGCATTACCCTTTTCCGAAGGGTAGTGAGAATGGTTGGGACAACAAACATCCATCTCGTTTGTACTTCGGATACCCCTATCATGGAACCATCGGAGATTGTTGAAGTGGTTAATCCCCGGAGATTACAGGGCGTTAAGAACAAAGAAATTGTTAGAGGTTCCATTCCTAGTACTAAGATCCTTGGTGTTCGGAAAAGAATCTTTGCAAGAAGGATGGCTAGAGATTCATTGGAAATACACTAGCCCCTGTTAATTCATAATATTGGGTCAGAATCTTTTTTTTTTTTTCAATTCCACGGATTACTCCCCGTATTACCTACTGTAAAGAAAGGAGGAGCCGTATGAGGTGGGAATCTCATGTACGGTTTTGAAGCGGAGATCATTGAAATGGAATGAACGACCGTAACGGATGTCAGCTCAATCGGAAGGGGAATATGCGGAAGCTTTACAAAATTATTATGAAGCTATGCGACTGGAAACTGACCCTTATGATCGAAGTTATATACTATATAATATAGGTCTTGTGCATACAAGTAATGGGGAACATACGAAGGCTTTGGAATATTATTTTCAGGCATTAGAACGAAACCCATCCCTACCACAAGCTCTTAATAATACGGCCTTGATCTGTCATTACGTGCGGCTATCTGTACCATAGAATAACTTAGTTAATAACTACTACGGGTAAGGACAAAAGAAAAGGCTTTCTACATATGCACCGTCCCAAGTAACGGTTTTTATCAGCTGTAGCAAAAAAAAACATCTCTCATAGGAGCCCGAATATGAATAGATAGAGCCTAAGCATTCCATGGATAAAAAATTCAATTGATGATGAAAGCACCATAAAGATCAATTATTGAAAGAAGGTTCGGGCTGATACAATCAAATCTGCTCATTGACAAGAATCAGGAATCAACTTATGTAATAGAGTCGATCTACTAAGCTATTGAGCAGCGGTGTAGCATCAGATCCTAAAGATGTGAAGTACTCCAGACAGAAAGTACTCTTTAAAAATTCTATACGGAACTGAGATAGTTACCTTACAAAAAGACTTTGATTTGGACGATCAATCTGAAGTATATATCTTCCTATACTTCATCTTTTTGAGGGTAGGAGAAAAGATAGAACCTTCTAATTGAATTGATTGGAAGTGAAATCAGAAACTCATGTCATTGACTTTTTCTGGTCCTTTGGTTAATCTGAACTTCCAATGAATAATCTCCAATTCAATAATATTTTGAAAATTTGGGTAGAGGACCAAAGAATAGTTGATTGAGCCGTATGAGGTAGGAAACTCTCAAGTACGGTTCTGAGGGAAGAAAACTTTTTCAAGTTGATCTATCCCGACCGAGGAGAACAGGCCATTCGACAGGGAGATCCTGAAACCGCGGAGGCTTGGTTCGATCAAGCTGCTGAGTATTGGGAACAAGCTATAGCACTTGCTCCGGGCAATTACATCGAAGCACAAAATTGGTTAAAGATTACAGGACGCTTTGGAGAATGATAATTTCTATTATCGGGAAATCGTTTTCATTATTTAATATCTTATTTTATCGAAATCAATGGAATTCTTTCAGAATATTCCCCAAATTAAGATTCTATCCCGTCGGCATCTTATAGGAATATATTGACAATATAACAAAGAATACCTTTTCTGATTCTAGATTGTTAATGGATCTTCTTAATAGGGGTAAAATCCATCTAGAGATGTCTTTCATTAATGATGCATGAATAATGATTAATAATGGGTGGATGGTCTTTTTTTTTTTATGGGACATACGGAGCGGAGGAGTATCAATAGATGTATAAATATATATGCATATATATACAGATATATATTTATACATTTAGAAATGGTGTAATAATCACCGTAAATTCTTTTTAAATTACACTAAAAAGGCCTTTTTTGGCTCATAACAGCCCTCGGTCCATTAAGCACCTAAAAGATATGTCATAATAACAATAAACACCTGCCTCAGATCGACTCCCATATCATAGTCGCTCCAGTCATAAACTAGAAAAGAAGGGGAGAACCGAGTTGAGATATCTCTCTCGGAAGTTCACTAATTCCTATTGGCAGGTTTCTTCTTATTAATGTTCCGTTCGGAAAGGGGAGAACTCAATGATCATTCGTTCACCGGAACCAGAAGTCAAGGTCGTAGTAGAGAGGGATCCTGTCAAAACCTCTTTTGAAAAATGGGCCAAACCTGGGCATTTCTCAAAGACGCTAGCTAAAGGCCCTGATACTACCACTTGGATCTGGAATTTACATGCTGATGCTCACGATTTTGATAGTCATACTGATGATTTGGAAGATATTTCTCGCAAAGTATTTAGCGCTCATTTTGGTCAACTAGCCATCATCTTTATTTGGCTAAGTGGGATGTACTTTCACGGCGCTCGTTTCTCCAATTATGAAGCATGGCTGGGTGATCCCACTCACATAAAACCCAGTGCCCAAGTAGTTTGGCCAATAGTAGGTCAAGAAATATTGAATGGGGATGTAGGTGGAGGTTTTCGAGGGATACAAATAACCTCTGGGTTTTTCCAGCTTTGGCGAGCATCTGGAATAACCAGTGAATTGCAACTTTACTGCACTGCAATTGGTGCATTGATCTTTGCAGCGTTAATGCTTTTTGCTGGTTGGTTTCATTATCACAAAGCTGCTCCAAAATTGGCTTGGTTCCAGGATGTAGAATCCATGTTGAACCATCATTTAGCAGGGTTACTAGGACTTGGGTCTCTAGGTTGGGCAGGACACCAAATACACGTCTCTCTACCCATTAACCAACTTCTAGACGCTGGAGTGGATCCTAAAGAGATACCACTTCCTCATGAATTTATTTTGAATCGCGATCTTTTGGCTCAACTTTATCCCAGTTTTGCGAAGGGATTGACCCCATTTTTCACCCTGAATTGGTCGGAATATTCAGACTTTTTGACTTTTCGTGGAGGATTAAATCCAGTAACGGGGGGTCTGTGGCTGACCGATACTGCGCATCATCATTTGGCTATTGCAGTTCTTTTCCTGATAGCCGGTCATATGTATAAGACCAATTGGATCATTGGCCATAACCTCAAGGACATTTTAGAAGCTCATAAAGGTCCATTTACGGGGGAGGGCCATAAAGGTCTTTACGAGATCTTAACTACCTCATGGCATGCTCAATTAGCTATTAACCTAGCTCTTTTAGGATCTTTAACTATTGTCGTAGCTCACCACATGTATGCGATGCCCCCCTATCCATACCTAGCTATTGACTACGGTACCCAACTCTCTCTGTTCACACATCATATGTGGATTGGTGGGTTTATCATAGTTGGTGCTGCTGCACATGCAGCGATTTTTATGGTAAGAGACTATGATCCAACTACTCAATACAACAATTTATTAGATCGCGTTCTTAGACATCGTGATGCAATTATATCACACCTCAACTGGGTATGTATATTCTTAGGCTTCCATAGTTTTGGTCTGTATATTCATAATGATACTATGAGCGCTCCAGGACGTCCTCAAGATATGTTCTCAGATACTGCTATACAATTACAACCTATCTTTGCTCAATGGATACAAAACACTCATGCTTCAGCACCTGGTTCAACAGCTCCCGGTGCAACAGCGAGTACCAGTTTAACCTGGGGAGGTGGTGATTTGGTGACAGTAGGTTCCAAAGTGGCTTTGTTACCAATTCCATTAGGAACCGCGGATTTTTTGGTACATCACATTCATGCATTTACTATCCATGTGACTGTTTTAATCCTACTTAAAGGTGTTCTATTTGCCCGTAGCTCCCGTTTAATACCCGATAAAGCGAATCTTGGTTTTCGCTTTCCTTGTGATGGACCCGGGAGAGGAGGAACATGTCAAGTATCTGCCTGGGATCATGTTTTCCTTGGTTTATTCTGGATGTACAATGCAATTTCGGTAGTAATATTCCATTTCAGCTGGAAAATGCAGTCCGATGTTTGGGGTAGTATAAGTGATCAGGGAGTGGTAACTCATATTACGGGAGGAAACTTTGCACAGAGTTCCATTACGATTAACGGGTGGCTCCGTGACTTTCTATGGGCACAAGCCTCTCAAGTAATCCAATCTTATGGTTCTTCATTATCTGCATACGGTCTTTTATTTTTAGGTGCTCATTTTATTTGGGCCTTTAGTTTAATGTTCTTATTCAGCGGCCGTGGGTACTGGCAAGAACTCATTGAATCTATCGTTTGGGCCCATAACAAATTGAAGGTTGCTCCTGCTATCCAGCCCAGAGCCTTGAGCATTGTACAGGGACGTGCTGTAGGAGTAGCTCATTACCTTCTGGGTGGAATCGTCACAACATGGGCGTTCTTCCTGGCAAGAATTATTGCAGTAGGATAATGGCTAGGAGGATTTGAAAAGCATTATGGCATCAAGATTTCCAAAGTTCAGCCAAGGCTTGGCCCAGGACCCAACTACTCGTCGTATTTGGTTCGGTATTGCGACCGCACATGACTTCGAGAGTCATGATGATATTACCGAAGAACGCCTTTATCATAAAATTTTTGCTTCCCACTTTGGTCAGTTGGCTATAATCTTTCTGTGGACCTCTGGTAATTTGTTCCATGTGGCTTGGCAAGGCAATTTTGAAGCATGGGTACGCGATCCCTTACATGTAAGACCCATTGCTCATGCAATTTGGGATCCTCATTTTGGTCAACCAGCTATAGAAGCCTTTACCCGGGGAGGTGCTCCCGGTCCGGTCAATATTGCTTATTCCGGTGTTTATCAGTGGTGGTATACAATCGGCTTACGCACTAACGAAGATCTTTATGCTGGAGCTCTTTTCTTGCTATTTGTTTCTGCCATTTTTTTAATAGCGGGTAGATTACATCTACAACCTAAATGGAGACCCAGTGTTTCATGGTTCAAAAATGCCGAATCCCGTCTTAATCATCATTTGTCAGGACTCTTCGGAGTCAGTTCTCTAGCTTGGACAGGGCATTTAGTTCATGTCGCTATTCCTGAATCAAGGGGAGAGCATGTAAGATGGGATAATTTTTTGAATGTATTACCGCATCCCCAAGGTTTAGGACCGCTTTTCACAGGTCAGTGGAATCTTTATGCTCAAAATCCTGATTCCAGTAGTCACTTATTTGGTACCTCCCAAGGGGCGGGAACTGCTATTCTAACTCTTCTCGGAGGATTCCATCCACAAACTCAAAGTTTGTGGCTGACTGATATGGCTCATCATCATTTAGCTATTGCATTTGTTTTTTCAATTGCTGGTCATATGTATAGAACTAACTTTGGTATTGGTCACAGTATGGAAGATATTTTGGAGGCACATGTTCCTCCAGGAGGCCGATTAGGACGCGGACATAAGGGTCTTTATAACACAATCAATAACTCTCTTCATTTTCAATTGGGTCTTGCTTTAGCTTCTTTGGGGGTTATAACTTCCTTGGTAGCTCAACACATGTATTCTTTACCCGCTTATGCATTCATAGCACAAGACTTCACCACCCAAGCTGCATTATATACTCATCATCAATACATTGCCGGGTTCATTATGACAGGGGCCTTTGCTCATGGAGCTATATTCCTCATTAGGGATTATAATCCGGAGCAGAATAAGGATAATGTATTGGCGAGAATGTTGGAACAGAAGGAAGCAATAATATCTCATCTTAGTTGGGTTAGCTTATTACTAGGTTTCCATACCCTGGGACTTTATGTTCATAATGATGTTATGCTTGCTTTCGGTACTCCAGAAAAACAAATATTGATCGAGCCCATATTTGCTCAGTGGATACAATCTGCTCATGGTAAGACCTTATATGGTTTCGATGTACTCCTATCTTCAACAAGTGGTCCAGCATTCGATGCAGGTAAGAGCATATGGTTACCTGGTTGGTTAAATGCTATTAATGATAATAATAATTCATTGTTCTTAACAATTGGTCCTGGAGACTTTTTGGTTCATCATGCTATTGCTCTAGGTTTGCATACAACTACATTGATTCTAGTTAAAGGTGCTTTGGATGCGCGTGGTTCCAAGTTAATGCCAGATAAGAAAGATTTTGGTTATAGTTTTCCTTGCGATGGTCCGGGACGGGGTGGTACTTGCGATATCTCGGCCTGGGACGCTTTTTATTTAGCAGTTTTCTGGATGTTGAATACTATTGGATGGGTTACTTTCTATTGGCATTGGAAGCATATAACGTTATGGCAGGGTAATGTAGCGCAATTTAATGAGTCTTCCACTTATTTAATGGGATGGTTAAGAGATTATCTATGGTTAAATTCTTCACAACTTATTAATGGATACAATCCTTTCGGTATGAACAGTTTATCTGTTTGGGCGTGGATGTTCTTATTCGGGCATCTTGTTTGGGCTACTGGATTTATGTTCCTGATTTCCTGGCGTGGATATTGGCAGGAACTGATCGAAACTCTCGCATGGGCCCATGAGCGCACACCTTTGGCTAATTTAGTTCGATGGAGAGACAAGCCAGTAGCTCTTTCCATTGTTCAAGCACGATTAGTTGGATTAGCTCACTTTTCCGTAGGTTATATATTCACTTATGCAGCTTTTTTAATTGCCTCTACATCAGGTAAATTTGGTTAATTATTCTTCATCAATTTCATAAGTGAATGGGATATGATCGTATCAATGACAATACCCCACAGAGAAAAAATAATCAACGTAATATTTCTCCATCTAAAATCTGATCTATATTTTGATTCCTGGTAGGTAATAGTACCGACTGAACTATTATGGCGAGAAAGAGTCTCATTCAGAGAGAGAAGAAGAGACAAGCACTGGAACGGAAATATCATTTGATTCGTCAATCTTTGGAGGAAGAAAGCAAAGTTTCATCATTGGATGACAAATGGGAAATTCATAGAAAATTGCAATCTTCACCACGTAATAGTGCACCTACACGTCTCCATCGACGTTGTTCTTCAACTGGAAGACCTAGAGCCAACTATCGAGACTTTGGATTGTCCGGACACATACTCCGTGAGATGGCCCACGCATGTTTATTGCCCGGGATAACAAAATCGAGTTGGTAGGAAAAGAAAAAAAAAGTTATTGAAGTTTTTTGTGATAATCAAAAAGTACCCCTATCCCTATCAGGGATAGGGATAGTGTATCCCATGATTGTTTGGTGTACCCATTCTGTTTATGATATCAATCAATGGTGCGGAGTAGAGTAGTCTGGTAGCTCGCAAGGCTCATAACCTTGAGGTCACGGGTTCAAATCCCGTCTCCGCCAGACCAGAAGATAAGAAGTATTTTGGTCCAGAAAGGGTTACTCTCTTCATTCTCATTTTATAATAGAATGAAAAGTGAGGAAAAGAAAAGATACGATCAATACATGAACTATTCATTTTCATATTCCATTTGAATATGGCGGGTAGCGGGGATCGAACCCGCATCTTCTCCTTGGCAAAGAGAAATTTTACCATTCAACCATACCCGCATTTTATTCGTTATGAATATATGATATATTCATATAATTTGAACATAATATGGAAAATACATATATCTTCAATCCCATTCGTAAGTAGATACCATTTCTTAATGGTCCAATTCTTTTTTCAATTACGGAAAACCCCTCCTCCTTGGACCTGAAGGAAAAGGCCCTTCAGAAGAGCTATAAAGCCCTCCGGGAGGGGGGGGGGAGTTTTAACCTAAAACATCTAGAACAGATCTGAGATATGAAAGAATTAAGGATACCTACAAAAAGGACTGATCCGATCCATAATGATACACCCGAAAATACAACATTTTTGCTACTTGACCAACCATCGGGAGAGGCAAGTGCAACAGGTACACCAATCACTAGTAAAAATGAAATAGCAATTAATGCAAACACAGCCGATTGGAAAGCAATAGTCATGGTTGTAATCTTACAAGCTCCCAACAGATTGAATAGACTATACCATCCGATCCCCAATTTTCAATTCTGATCAAATGCACTATGGAAAGGATTTGACCATAAATTGATCGAGTTTTTCAAACTTTTTCAATTTGATATTTGAGTGTGAGAGGAGAGGGAAATTCGTTTCTTTTTTCCATTCCAGATTATAATGAGAAATCATCATATGTAACAGGTATGGTTGGTATCGGCCCGACCTTACGCTTATAGTTAGATATTACCCGAAGGGGTAGAATAGAAGTTGTCCCCGGGAGAGATGGCCGAGTGGTTGATGGCTCCGGTCTTGAAAACCGGTATAGTTAAAAAACTATCGAGGGTTCGAATCCCTCTCTCTCCTGTTTTTTTTTTTTCAAAAATCACATTTATTAGTTCGGTCCAGTAAAAAAAAGAGAATAGCTCGGCTGGAGATAGCCGAGCTACAAGGATCCAGTTGGAAAGAGAGTCTTTTCAAATATTTCTATCCCGCCGATATGGGAGATTGATGTAATGAAATTGAATCGAGTTCTCTTCCATCTGGTTCGATCTCTTGTTTCAGTTAAGAGGAGTCATGGAAAGAACAGGTTCGAAATCACGATCAATTCCTTTCTCAAATCCTGCTGCAGCTGCACGAGCCCTTCCCGCATGCCACAAATGACCTACGAAGAGGAAAAATCCTGGAACGAAATGGGAGGTGGCTAACCAACTTCGGGGAGAGACATAATTCACCGCATTGATTTCGGTAGCTACACCACCCACAGAATTTGAAGAACCTAAAGGAGCATGAGTCATATATTCTGCCGAACGTCGTTCCTGCCAAGGCTGTATGTCTTTTCTCAACTTGCTCAGGTCCAAACCATTAGGGCCTCTTAGGGGTTCCAACCAGGGAGCACGGAGATCCCAAAAACGCATCGTTTCCCCTCCAAATATAATTTCTCCAGTCGGAGAACGCATAAGGTATTTACCTAACCCAGTAGGTCCTTGGGCAGACCCCACACTAGCTCCAAGACGTTGGTCTCTAACTAGAAAAGTAAACGCTTGAGCTTGAGAAGCTTCTGGGCCGGTGGGCCCATAAAATTCACTGGGATAAGCTGTATTGTTGAACCAAACGAAACAACAAGCAATAAAACCAAAGAGAGATAAAGCCGCTAAACTATAGGACAAATAAGCTTCTCCGGACCATACGAATGCACGGCGAGCCCATGCAAAAGGTTTGGTTAATATATGCCAGATACCACCGAAGATACAAATGGAACCTAACCATACATGTCCTCCAATTACATCTTCTAGATTGTCCACGCTAACGATCCATCCTTCTCCTCCGAAAGGAGATTTCAGTAAATAACCAAATATAGCACTTGGGTTAAGAGTCGGGTTCGTAAT